TCATTTGGGGGGAGTATGGGTACCCATGTGGGTCCGAAGAATCAATGATTCTTTACTGATCGCCCCGCGGAGGGTCCCAGGTCAATCTATAGAACAAATACAATGTACCCTCAGACTGGTGAAATATCCCCCGTTTTAGGTGGTAAGACAGAAAACATAGATTCAGATTAAATACACTGTTACCTAATATGATGAAAGGACACCCTTGGGNTGGAGAAATGGGTAGAAGAAGGAGAGAAAAGGGAAAATGTGGGAAATAATGAAAATGTTGTATATGAGTGGAGTAAATCTTACAGGTGGTATAAAAAAGAATCCTGAAGGATTCTTCAAGTTTTGGGTTTTATCACGTTTAAAGTGTTCGCCCCGAAGCCAAGATCGGTCCCGAAACGGGACCCCAACCCCCTTCGGGGGGTTGACATCTCTTTGAGATGTTGACCAGAATATGGAATATTCTCGTTTCTTGGGACCCCCCGCGCGCGGTATCGGCGCTTTACGGTATATCTTCGCTTGGGGGCCCCGTTTTTGGTGGGGAGAGTCCAAAAACGCATCTTCCCCGAGGGGTCGTCAGGCCACGATGGCCCTCCGGTCATGCATCATGTTCAATCTGCCCCGAAAATCCTCTTGAAAAGTCCTTAGAGTCCTAGATCCCGTGAGGGGATCGGATCTGTGGTGTCTATTTAACAAGACCTGCGGGATTTTGTTCCACTGTTTTATATGCAATCCATACTTTTACACCTATAATCCCTCGAGCAGTCATACTGCTTGCTTCTCCAAAATCAATAATAGAATCACTAGAATTAAATCTTAAAGTTCCAAAAGTTTTAATCACTTTTTTACTCATAGTCATTTTCCCTGTTATTCCTTTTATTTCTATTCTTATTCCAGTTATGACATGTCTTGAATCAAGAATCTCAGGATTCTTCATTGGTCCAAACATAGTCGCATTTTTAATATTACCACCATCAGGAGACCAAAAAGGGATATCACCAAAAACTCCTTTTGAAACTTTTCTTCCAGCAATAGATCTTGCTAATAATTCAGGATCTAAATAATTATAAGGTAAAGATTGTCTTAATAATTCTATTTGAGTCCAATGAGTATTAAATAATGATAAAAAGGGATTCAAAGAATTTCCTAAATGTTGTTGTCTCATATTAAATAAACTTCTAAGGAGTGTCCCATCAAATATTTTCATTCCTGTCACGATTACTTTTAATTTCCCATTTGAAAGACTATGATATTCAATTTTTGATATTCCCCAAAGTAATGGATTTACAGAAGATATTAATTTGTAGATAAAATGACATTGTGACATTGATACTTTCCATTCTGTTCTTCTAGAGATATAATTTCTTGATTTCCAATGTGCGCTTTGCGCTCTTTTAAGATGTCTAGACATCGATAAGAGATTATGACAATAGGTATTTTCTCACCATCGAATTCCTTCATCTCTTTCGAGATACATAAGGCCCTGACGGCCCTGGAGGGATCATAACACTTTGACATAATAGATCTTTGAGTTCTGAAAGAACGAAGGTAACCGAAAGGAGAACTAGCCCCCGAGGGGGGCTGCCCTCAGGGCGGCCCCACGATGGGGGCCACCCCTCGGGTAAGTTACCCTTTCAAGTTCAAGGGGATATACCCATAAAAACGATGTGACAATCTAAATATACTCTTACACCCTTCAGGTATTGTGTCCTATCTTAACATCCATAATTTTGTCATTATGTTCAATAGCATCATTTAATGTCTGGTAGTGGATTCGAACCACTATCCCACGATTTTCAGTCGTGTGCTTTCACCACGTAAGCTAACCAAACATCACGGGAGATGCGATCTTTGACGCCAACTCTCAGTTCAAACCCTGAACGCACAGAACTTTCCTAAAATGACAACCATGAAAATATGCCATCATGTAAATTATCTTAGCCTGTATGAATAAGAAAAAGACTACCCGGTGGGTGGTCCCTCGGACCGCCCTAAACAGTTCAAGAAATGAACGAAGGGCCCCCGGCCCGTCTCAATTTTTATTAATAAAAATTAAATTGAGTTTCTTTCAGAAACTGAAAAATTAGGGCCGGGGGGACTTTGTCAAAAGCCCCCGGAGGGGGCTTTTCACTCTTTTCATCATTTAAAATGATGGAGCGGGCAGTCCTTCGGGACTAGTCTTCGACTGACTTCAGTTGGTCTCATACCAATTTCAATTTACCTACGGTTAGATGGGCTGAATGGACTCGAACCACCGATAGGCGAGATCAAAACTCGCTGCCTTTCCAACTTGGCTACAGCCCAAAGAGCGGACACATCTCGAAGAGATGTTAAGTTGTGTATATAATTCGACTTCAAGTGATTTGTCTATGAGTGAAGTAAAATCACTGCACCCCTCGGTAAGGCATTTTTCCCGTAGGGCCGTCATGACCGGGGGCCCCTCCGGAATTGGTTTACAGTGTCTACTACTGGACTTGAACCAGTACCTCTCGGTAAGAAATTTTAAATTTCCCGGCGTATGCCAAATTTCGCCAAGTAGACAAACATGAAATAGATTCCGTTCAGAATCCGAAACTTAGTTTTACTAAGTCTCTAGACACCCCTACATCTATACGAGAGGTGGCCCTTCTCCGACAATCATCGAAGAGGGTCCTCTAGCAGAGCGACAAGATGTTGCATAGCAACCTTCTGGTGGTATCTCGACCTCGACCCCAGGGTAGGGCCATCAAGACCTTGGTATTCCATCCCTCAAAAGGGATGAAACGAAAACCCCCCCGAAGGGGGGGTTCACCCCCTTCGGGGGTTGACCCACCCCAAGAATATCTTTTAGATATTCTTCGGGGGGGTTTTGGTAAAGTCCCCCGAGCTGCGCTCGGGGTTCTTCACAAGGACCCGCCCGGAGGGCGGGCCTCGTTAGGCTACGTAAATACCGCGGGGGCAGGACCACCCGGGACGGGTAAGGTGTCAAATTGACTTTTATTTTTTCTATCTCTATCTATCTTTATCTATCTCTCTCTCTTTATAGATCCCGACATTTTTATGTATAGGGCATTATGAAGGTCCCCCTTCGGGGACAGGGACTAATTGTCCCCTTCGAAATTTCCATATTCATTAATTTGCGAAATAGTTGTTTCGATGTTACCATTGAATCGTCTAGTGAACTGCCGCTTAAAGTCCTTGAGCTCATGCTCTTTGGTAAAGAGTAACTCACTCTTGTCTTCTGGGATATTTACACCATCCCACTTAAAAGAAGTGAGGAATAACTTTAATGAATCAAATGAGCAAAGAGGAAAATATGTAAAATGGAACTCATGCCCTCTATGCTTGTCTAAGAATGGTGTAAGAATATCCTGAGCAGCTCGACCAGTTAACTTACTGTTAGTATAATAATAACCAAATACAACCAATTTAGGACCGAGTACTAAAATAACAGAATGCGGTAACTTGTCCACTGTAATTGAGAACCCGACAATCTGATATAAATGCTCTTGTTTTAACTCTTTAATAAGAGTAATCCCGTTTGATACAACTGCATCTGCACTTGCCAATATAATAGAACCGGCATTTGCCGCATTTAATAATAAATCTGAAACAATATTAAATAAATAGATAACTACTTCTACTCCTACACCTGCTCCTGCTAATCCAATCGATATAAGTCCAGCTCCGATAATTTTTGCACTAGCGATCATAATATTTTCTTATCATCTTACGTTCTTATTTCGCCGAAATCCCCTGCGAATTCGGATAGAACTTCTTAACTTAGTCACAGAAAGATAAATCTTTCTAATTACACCCGATCAGTCAAATAATAGTTACCCCTCCCTTAAATCAACAAAATAATAGCTGAAATAGCATATCAAAATATAGAGGAAAACCCCCCAATGAGGGGGGGGCCCGAAGGGAAAAGATGAAAACGTACAATTTTAATTCCTTTAATCCTTCTCATAAGAGAAAAATACCCCATTTTCTACAACTCTTTTGTTTATTCTTCTAGATAAAACACCATCAGATAATTTATTAGCCTCACCAGCTGCTTTTCTTGAAACATATGTCGCTAATACTTCTTTCGTATTATCGTCAATTTTATACACTACCCTTGATCTCGAACTATTAGCACTCATCTTTGCTCTTATTTCATCTGATAATGGTTTACCCAATCTAGATGCACTAATTTTTGCTTTTGCTTCCTCTGTATGTGTTTTTCCAAACATTGGGTTGTTTTCACCTTTAATAGCTTCACTAATTTTTGCTTTTGTTTCCTCTGTATGTGTTTTTCCAAGCATTGGGGTTCTTCCTTTTCTTGATTCACTCATCTTTGCCTTTGTTTCATCTGATGCTTTAACCCCGAATGGTGCATTTGCTGCTTCTCTTTTAATATTCATTGATTCGTCTTCACTAAATTTTTTAATCCACTCTGTTTCTTTAGAGATTATAGCATCATATTTTTCTTTAGACAAATCAAATGTTTCTAAGATAAGTAAATCCCAACTATTAATAGGGATAACTTTAATTGCATTAACAAAATGTGAGTTGTTTGTAGCTAAATAAACTGGTTGATTATATTGCATAAGTCTTTTTCTTAAAGTTACTGATGAACCTACATAAACCTTTCCTGTTATTCGACTATGCCAAAGATAAATTCCAGCTACACCAGCTAAATTAGTAGTTATAGAAGAAATATCATTAAAATTTCTAAAATAAATGGTATACAGGTTTAATCCCACCTAATTTAGAATAATCAAATTCATAAATAAATCTATCATCATCCCCTTCGGGACTTGAATCAGTATCTGAGTCAGTATCTGAGTCAGTATCTAAATCTTCGCTACCAATATCTAAACCAATATCTGAATCTTCGTTGTTAACATCAGAATAAAATAAAAAATAAAAATAATTAAGTATAAAAAATAAAAAATTAAAAATAAAAACATCTATTGAACCTGGCGTAAATAAAACCTTAATTTTATTCCCCCCTTTCGGGAGGAATGTGTATGTATAACTAAAACTACTAAACATAAACTATACTGCGTATAATAATAAAAATGCCATCATTAAGCTGAATAAACCTAAAGCTTCAGTTAAAGCGAATCCTAAAATTGCATATGAAAATAAGTCTCCCTTTACGGCAGGGTTTCTTGATGTTCCTTGAATTAATGATGCGAAAACAATTCCTACTCCTACACCTGCACCTGCTAATCCCATTGTTGTAAGTCCAGCTCCGATAATTTTTGCACTAGCGATCATAATATTTTCTTATTATCTTACGTTCTTATTTCGCTGGAATCCCTTGCGAATCCAGATAGAACTTCTTAACTTAGTCATAGAAAGATAAATCTTTCTGATTATATTGATTCCCGGACACCCAACCAATCATGAGACAGCATAACAAATGAACAACATCTTTCAGATGTGGTGCATGGGTCCCTTTTGGGGCCCCCTCCGGGGGCTCACCCTTACGAGGTTTGGGTCAAAATATGAAAGATCCCCCGAAGGGGGATTGCCCCCTCGTGGGGCCGCCCTGGCGGTCAGCAAAGACCATCTCTTAGAGATGGTGGTTCCTCGATTGAGTTTTAACTTAATCGGAGAATCATGGAAAGAAATGTTTCTAGATACCATCCAAAGGGGGGGGGTGGATCCGACATCAGGACTCTCTGAGTTCTCCTCTATATCAACCCCCCGGAGGGGGGTGGATCTCTAGAGATCTTCCATCTGGTCGAGGACCTTCAGAAGAATCCTAGAGATTCTTTAGAAGTGTGGGTCGCATTAGAGATGACTCCATAGGAGTTCTGAATCCGACAGTTTGTAACAAACTCTCTATTGTCGAGAAGCTGAAATTAATACTGATCCTCTAAATCTATGGAATAAAACTAAAAGTGAAAGACCAATTGCAGCTTCTGAACCAGCAAGAGCTAAAATATAAAGTGAAAAACAAGCTGCTGCAGAATCATCAAGGAAAAGAGCAGAACAAATAATAATAAAACTAATAGCTAATAAAGTCATTTCAATAGAGATAATAAGTAAAAGAATATTTTGTCTATTGATAATGAAACCTAAAATTCCAATTAAAAATAAGATTGTTCCTATTTTATAAGCTGTTATTATTTCTAAAAGCATCTAATAAAGCGTAGTTTTTTGTAATCAAAGGTCCTCAATCAAACCTAAAATTTCTTAAAGTAGATTAATTAAGTTAATAATAGACGAAAACTCTAAGAGTTTGCTTCAGCTAACCTGAGGTCAGCTTCAGCGTCCCCGAGGGGTGGCCCCCTGGGGGCCGCCACGAGGGCAGCAGTCCCCGAAGGGGACTCCTCAGAATCCTTAATTTCTACTTGAAATTGAACCCACGAGCAGAGATCTTGATCTCCTCAAGTTATCTTTGATTCAGACAAGCGAGCACTCAAAGAGTGATGGCAAACATCTCTAAGAGATGCTTCGCTTCAAGGTGGTGCAAACCCTCGGAGAGGATTCTCTTCGAGAGCTAAAAACGGGCATGACGGGGGTCGAACCCGCATTTTCCAACTCGACAAATTGAGGCTTTACCTATTAAGCTACATACCCATAAGAACGAACACCCCCTCGGGGGTGTGCGTGGGTCCCCGTAGGGGGGTCCCGATAGAAAGATTGAACTGATAGCTCACTTCAGTCGACATGAGGCCAATTTCAGTTATCTTTCATTTTGGTCCAAACAATCTAGACACATGTAAGAAGAAGAGATGGTACAGCAGTGATGAATCCTAACGTAAGAGGAAGAAGACTAGTCCAGCAAATTACTATTAATTGGGTATATTTCCATCTAGGGAACGTTGCTCGAACCCAAATAAACGTGAAGAAGATGAATGAAACTTTTAATCCCAAAATAAACGATGATAATGAACCTGGTAATAAGAATCCTAACGGAGTCCACCAACCACCTAAGAATAATATTACCGTAAGTGTTGAGATTAAAAGAATACTTGAGTATTCACCTAAGAAGAAATAGGCAAATGGCATCGCACTGTGCTCAGTAAAGTAACCGGCAACTAACTCTGATTCCTAAGTTATATCTACATCAACATCAAAAATTTTTAAGATTAAGTATCTATTATAAAGTAATCTACCAGATTTAATATTTTTTGATATTGTGCCTTTATGTACATCAATAAATTCGCTAGCTAAAACAGTGTTATCAAATATATCAACAGTATTTGATTGGGTATCTAATATTAATACTCTAATTTTGGATTTTTTAGCACTGATTTTGGCTTTCGCCTCATCTGTGTGACTTTTACCAAACATAGGATTATTTTCACCTATATTTGCATCACTGATTTTGGCTTTCGCCTCATCTGTGTGACTTTTACCAAACATAGGATGATTTTCACCCGCCATTCTAGCACTCATTTTGGCTTTCGCCTCATCTGTGTGCTTATACCCAGCACTTGAAGTAGCATGCAATTTAAAATTATATAAAAAATCTGGATTAATTGATTGAATATAGAATGTTTCAGACTCTAAGAGAAGATCATTAAAATCTATAAATTCTAAAATACTATCATTAAAATCATGGTATTCAAAAATAATAAAGCTAAAAGAAGATAATCCATCTTTACCAATTGATCGCTGCAATCTAATGTTGGTCTTATCCGAATAAAGATGCTCAACCAATCTTTTGTGTAAATTAACTGCACTACCAATATAGATTTTATTTGTTTTATTATTAATGATCCCATAGATACCGGCCTTATTCCTATTTTCTTGCTCAATTAAATTTAACACGCCGGAATCCGACAAATCATGATAAATTTTGCAAGGAGTATGATGAGTCCCTGATGTAAAAGGAATAATAATTAACAGTAATACAGATTCGTCAAACCCTAGTGAAAAAATAAAAATGAAAAGAAAAAAATCTAAAAATTTCTGATGTATGTATTCCCCCTCACTTTCATGAAGGGCAGGATTCTATCTTTATCTTTAAAACCATATTCCTATTATTATGGCTTAAAAATATTTCGCGTAAAATCTCTGAGGATCCTTTATAGTATCCCTTAACACATATAAAACATATGTATAAAGAATATACTAAACACAGACATGAAGCATTCATGTGAATACTATTCTAAATATATATACTGAATGCCATAGGCAGTGTATTGTTTCCTGCTGATTGCCCATTTGTTAAAATTTAAGATTTTCACGAATATTGATCGTACTTAAATCTTGACCATAGGTTTGCCTATTGAAAGGCCACCATGGATAGGGGTTTCCAGCATATAGCGAAATTTAATGAGGCCAAATCTAAGAGTTTTTTCTTTTTATACTTTAGCCTCAGGTAAATCAAAAGGTGGCCGATTTGTCTCAGCTAAAGCCGATATGAAGAACATAATGCCCAAAGGAGCTAATGGAATAATGTACCAAATAGCTTTTTGAGAAATCACGATCTGATTAATGTTTGGTGCATCACCAAGACAAAATACAACAGTTAAGATTATTAAACCTAAAACTACTTCATATGATATCATTTGAGCTGTTGATCTTAAAGATCCTAAAAAAGCATACTTAGAATTGGCAGCCCAACCAGAGAAAATTACACCATAAATTCCTAAAGAAGAAATAGCTAAAACAAATAAAATACCTAAAGGCGTATCAAATATCACAGTAGTATTGTTGAAAGGAATGATCATCCACCCGAGTAAACTAAAAATTAAAGTAAGAATAGGTGCTAATAAGAAAAGCCCTAAATTCGCATGTGATGGTATAACTGTCTCTTTTAACAATAATTTACCCCCGTCGGCTACATTAAGGGGCCGTAGATCTAGGTGAAGAATAATAAAAAAAGAATCTTAGGATTCTTCAATTGGTAAGATCTACGTCCTAACACCCCCTTCGGGGGTGTGCTGGACTATATCATCATTCAAAAAGAATGCAAGGCGTATAATCTCTGAGGATCTTACTCGATCTCTTGTATCTTTAATTTCCTGCTGATTATCCATTGTAACATATTTAGAATTTTCACGGAAGAGATCAAAAAGTCCTAATACTAAATGACCCTGAATATTCTCGTATCTAAATGTTTAGGACGTTCCAGCATATAGCCTTGTTTTCATTATAAGAGTGAAATCGGGAGGGGGGCTTTTGACAAAGTGCCGGTTGGGGGGCCCCTTCGTTCTTAAATTTTGATAAACAAAATTTTCATAAGTTCTAAAGAACTCATGGAACAAGAACTCAAACAATGCCGCTAGCCTATTAACGGTTGAAGAAGTCCATATATACCTACTTTATTCGGACCTAATCGTCTTTGCATACTACCCATTACTTTTCTTTCTGCTAATGTGGCATATGCAACTGCTAATAAAACAACAACAATACTCAATATTACTATTAACAAAGGCGCTATAGCACTTATAATAAAGTTAAGATTCCAATGTAACATTTTGAGGTCTTGAATTTGCTCTAGATTACAAGGATAACCTCATGCCATCATACGATCTCGAGTCCGCAGATCCTGATGATTCGATTGAGGTCCTTTTTGGACTCCAAAGAATTCCGCCAAAGGATATCCTGTCTTTTGAATAAGGCCCAATATCTCATACAACACAGTACCTTATCTTCAACCTGGTTGGTCGTACCATTGTTGAAAATCTCGTCGGGAAATCATCAACCCGGTACACCCGCCATCATGGTGTGAGAGTGAAAAGCCCCCCTCGCTGCGCGAGGGGCCCTCCGCTTCACCGAATAAATTCTCGCTTTACGCGAGGCCCCTGAGGGTTCTTCGGAACCCCTATTGAGGGTTCTCTAATCAATTGATATCTCTTCTACTACCCCTACGATCAACTATCTTTTGATTCCTCAATTTCACCTTGCAAAACAAGGTCATTAAAGTCGTTCTAACGGAACGATTTATTTGCGGGAGAGGGAATTGAACCCCCATTTTTGGGTTATGAGCCCAATGAGTTAACATTACTCTATCCCACGACAATAATGCTCTATCCACTGCTGGCAGTGTTCATCAAGAAAGACGGGCGACCGTCATGTCTTAGAATATTGAACAACTTTGATGAATAGCATTAAGAATAATATTTGGACATAATCCAAGAAGAATTGATAAGAAAACGAATGGTAAAAGTATCATAAATTCTCTTCTTGTAAGATCATTATATGATTTGAAATATTTAGAAAGACTACCAAAAAGAAGTCTATTTGTGAGGAAAATGTTATAAGCAGCACCTAAAACAATACTAAGAGAAGCCAATAAGCAAATTATAGGATTAGTTTTAAAAATACCTAAGAAACATAAGAATTCCCCAATAAATCCTATCCCACCGGGCACTGCCATGTTGTTTAAAATCAAGATGAAGAAACATAATGAGAATAATGGCATTACCATAGTTAAACCTCTGTAGTAGGCTAAAATTCTCGTTCCAGTTCGATCATACAATGCACCGACACAAAAGAATAATGCACTAGACACAATACCATGGCTAATCATCATAAATAATGCACCCTCTATTCCAATTATATTATCTGAGAAAATCGCCGCTATTACAATATTCATGTGAGAAATAGAAGAATATGCTATCACTGACTTGAGATCAGTCTGTCTGAAACAAGCAAAAATACTATAAAGAATACCAATTACAGCTAATGTAAGAACAAAAGGTGTAAAATAATTAGAAGCATTTGGGAATAATGGTATAGAATATCTTAAAAATCCATAACCTGAAAGTTTTAATAAAATACCTGCTAATATCATTGAACCTCCAGTAGGTGCTTCTGAGTGTGCTAATGGTAACCAGCCGTATACGGGGAACATAGGCACTTTAACTGCAAATGATAAGAAGAATGTTAACCATAAAAGATTTTCTCTAGTCAAGCTGCTTTCAGCCGTCCCTAAAACAGCTAATAAATACTGATAATCTGTTGTACCTGTCTGATAGTAGATTACTATGATACCTAATAACATGAATAATGAACCTAATAATGTATATAAGAAGAAATGGTATGCTGCCATTATTTTCCGTACTTTAGACCCCCATATTCCTATTATAAGAAACATAGGTATTAATACTGTTTCGAAGCAAATATAGAATAATAATAAATCTAACACCACGAATACTGCAATTAACATACTTTCAAGAATAAGAAGAGTTATTAAATAGGCTGTTGGTGACTCACCATTATAAGGTGGCGTTAAAATAATTGGTATAGTTAAAAAGCTCGTCAATATAACGAAGAATAATGATATACCATCTACACCTATAATCAAATGACATAATCCTTGTCCAAAAAGACTACCAAAATCTTCTACAAATTGGAATTGTGCTGTATTTTCATCAAACTGAATCCATAATCCTATTGATATTATAAAATTTATTCCTGCTATTATAAGTGCAATTCTCAATCGAGTCTCATTTGTGAAACTTGATTCTCCTAAATATATTATTAATGCTCCTACTAATGGAAGTATTATAAGTGTTGATAACATTGATCAAAAATTTAGAATCTCTTCAATCTCAAAACGAGTCCACAGGAACTGAAATCAGTCTCTCTATATACGCCATGAAAACCTCGAACTGAAAGTGAAACGCCCCCGGAGGGGGCCCTTCGTTCACTGAAGTCGGCTCTTAAATAGCCATCAATTGAGGACATTTCATGATACTCGAACATATTTTTGGAACCTACACCCTGTCGGGGTTTGGGTCAAAGCCCGAACCTCCCGGAGGGCTTTCACCTATCACATAAATGACGGCCGAAAATTGTCTTGAATAGCAACAGTTGAGAGCATCGGGACTCAAACCCGAACGCTACAGATTAAAAGTCTGGTGCTCTATCAATTGAGCTATACTCTCAAAGAAAGAAAGTGAAATGAAGGAGGGGACGAGCCCCGGGGCCCTTCGGGGCCCGGGCTGGTCCCCCAATGAGCCCCGGCCCGTCCGGCCGGGGCCATTCGGGGACTTTGTCAAAAAAGTAAGCCCCGAAGAACATCTAAAAGATGTTCTTGGGGTCAACCCGGGCCCCTTCGGGGCCCGGGTCGCCCCTTCGCTTGTGAGGTTCGGGTTTCGATTGTTGACGTCACCTGAAGGCGATGTGATAGGGACAGCAGGACTTGAACCTGCACTCTCTTGTTCCCAAAACAAGCACATTAACCGATTATGTTATGTCCCTGAGAGTCGAAAGAACGAAGGAGCCCCCGGCCCGAAGGGCCGGGGCTCCTCCCCCCTGAGGGGTGGTCGACAACGTACTGACATCTATCATCAACGGAGCGGTAACAGGGATAGGAGGACTTGAACCCCCACGAACGGATTTGGAGTCCATCAGTCTGACCAATTAACTTATATCCCTACCATCCCCCCCCTAAGCCCCTCCGCAGGAGCGGTGGTGGTAAAGAATTGAAGATGAAAATATAAAAATACATGAGCCAAGACCCCCTCGCTGAGCGAGGGGGTATTCGCAAAACCCCGAGACGGGGTTGTAGCGAAGAGGCCCCCCGGCCCTACGGGCCGGGGGGGACTTGGCCACAACCCCAAAAAAAATATTTTTTTTTAGGGGTTGTAGCTCGTTCTTAAGTTAGCAATATAGGATTTGAACCTATGACCCCTCATTGTAAGTGAGATGCTCTAAACCAACTGAGCTAATTGCTATCAAAAATATCGCCATCGAATGTGATCTAAGACCACAGGAACCATTTAAGCGGGTTCCTTAGTATCCTCAAGTCGCGTAGCTCTCGAGCCCGTGAACCGTAGGTGAACGAAGGGCCCCCGAACATCGGACACATCTCCAGCGAGGCCCCGGTCCGAAGGACCGGAACTTGCATCGCCCCTGCGGGGCGACGCTTACTGAATAAGCTTAAGAGCCCGAAAAAAAATATTTTTTTGGGGCCAACCCCCTCCGGGGGTTCGCCCTTCGGGCTGTTTCTGAGATGTTGCCAACATGAGAAGCGAACCCCCGTTGGGGGGTCGGGTGGTCGGTTCGGCTTTGATGTCGGAAGAGGCGGGATTCGAACCCACGAGACAATAAATTGTCAAAGATTAGCAATCTTCTGCTTTAACCACTCAGCCACTCTTCCATATAATCGATAGATCCTTGATAGCCGTGAAGATCCTGAGATTCTTGACTGTGCGACTACAAGCCTGTCGTGCGGGTTTAACCCCTTGAGGGAATTGAACCCCCGATATTTCGATTCGAAGTCGAATGCTTTAATCCACTTAGCTAAAGGGGCAGAATAAACACCATAGCGTCCTGCGGACCTTGGGTCCTTTGGGGTATCTTAGGACAAAGGAGAATCGAACTCCTATCACTCTCGTTATGAGCGAAATGCTTTAACCTATTAAGCTATTGTCCCTGACTCGCACCGAAGTCTTAAGACCCGCCCCCTATCCATCATTCACATCGAAGAGATGTTGCCCCCTTGGGGCCGCCACGAGGTCAGCAGTCCCCGGAGGGGACTCCTCGGGGCTAATAAAGATTCCAAATGGCAAAACCATGAGTGAAATTTAAAACAATAGTAGGATTAATGAAGAATAATAAAGTGATTAAAGTAATTAAAGAAATAATCCAACTTAATGCTCTATTTGAATTTGAATTTGATGTCTCAGTTGGAATATTATTTTCTTCCAATGTGAAACTTAATGTTTTAACAATTCTTAAATAATAAGCCGCACTTATTACAGATGTACAAATAGCTATAGTAGAAATTAAATAATAACCATTCAATAAACTAGTATATAAAATCATTTGTTTTCCAAAAAATCCTATTAATGGTGGTATACCTGTTAATGAGAATAAATGAATTATAAAAACAAAAGCTAAAGCAGGATTAGATCTTATAGTCGTGAGAGCTGCAATAGATGTTAAATCACTTTGTTGGTTATAAATTAAAATAGCAAAAATACAACATAAACTTATCCAATATTGGAACATGTAAAATAAAAATGATGAAACTGCAAGACCACTATCTATAGACATTCCAATTAAAAGAAATCCTAAATGTGAAATTGAACTATAAGCTAATAATCTTTTAATTCTGTGTTGAGTCAATCCTAAAATTGATCCTATGAATAAAGATAATATTGCTGATAAAGTTAAAAGTGTAAAAGATTCTAATTGATATCCGATGTCACCTGTAGATTTAATGATAAGTATGAATGATAATATTGATAATTTACCCATTATTGCAAGCCAAGAAGTTATTAAAGTAGGTACATTATCGTATACATCAGGAGCCCAATTATGGAATGGAGCAGCACCCACTTTTACCAATAATCCAACCGCTATGAGTACAGTCCCAAGTAAAATAAATTTGTTATATTCAGAATCACCTAAGAATACTGATACAGCCTTATCATGATCAATAGACATAAGAATATTATATCCATCATATTGTGTTATTCCTGTTAAACTATAAATTAATACTAATCCTAATAAAAATATTGCTGATGATAAACTACCTAATAAAAAATATTTTAACCCTGCTGCTGTAGCTTCTTTTCTTGTCATTGTAGCTATAACATATAATGAAAGACTTTGTAATTCAATTGCTAAAAATGTTGAGATTAAGTCATAACTAAAAATTAATGTTATCATTCCTAAAATTGAAAAACCAAGTACTATTCTATATTCCGCTACTAATTCTTCTCTACCTATAATGAATAAAATCAACAATATACTGATTATGTAGATATACATCTCCACTCCGGAAGATAATTCATTTCTATGGAATAATCCTCCTAATATTTGTGTATCTTGAATTGAAGGATAAGCTGCCTGATAAGATAAAATTGTTGAATAAATTAATACTCCTATTATAAGTCTTGTAAATATTTCTTTGTCTCTTGTGAGTGTCATTAACACTGATTTCATTACTGTTCCTGTTATTAACATTTTATAAATTCTGAGTCATGTAATTTTCTTTTCCTTTGATCTTCCTACCTTCGGTGGTCCCCAACCGCCTTCAGGCAGTCGGAGACGAGGAACCCACCGGCCCGAAGGTCCCCCCCCCGCAGGGGGGGCATCTTAAATTTACATTTCATCTTGATTGCCCCCCCGCGTGCGCGAGCGCGCGGGCGGGGCGACATCCCCCCCTCCCCTGGAGGGTCGGGGAGGTAAAGAAGAAATCAAAACCCCCCCCGAAGGGGGGGGTTTTTGACAAAGTCCCCCGAGCTGCGCTCGGGGTTCTTCATGTTGGCACCGCGCTCCGCGCGGTGCAGAATAAAGAAAATGAAGCCCCCGAAGGGGCTTTATCAAAACCCTCCGGGTTTTCATTGTAATCATATTTATATGATGGAATTTTTCTTCGCTGAGGGGGTATAGTGGAACAGGGATTTGAACCCTAACCCTTGACTTATGAGATCAATGTTCTAACCAAATTTAAACTATTCCACTACCTTCGGTGGCTCCGTCCCCTACGGGGACTCCTCGAAGACACCCTACGGGCCACTCCTCCCCCCCCCCCTGCGGGAGGGGGTAAGCACGTCTCTTCCATGAGTTCTTTAGAACTTATGAAAAGAGTTCATTTCTTGAACTGTTTAGAGAGACGTCAATTTTGTTTATCAAAATTTATGGGTTTAGAAACTATCCGTAATAGCACCTGAAACAAATTCATAAATGAATCCAATCGTAAGTATAACAAGGAAAATAATAGTAATCCATCCACCTAAAAGACTAACATTGTGAATAACTGAAGCAAAAGGTAAAATAAATACAACTTCTAAATCAAATATTATAAATAATATCGCAATTAAGTAGAAACTTACATCAAATTTTTGTCTTGCGTCACCTAACGGCGAGAATCCACATTCATATGCAGAAACTTTTTCACTATCCGGTTGTGCTTGACTTAATAAATAACTAACAAGAATTAACCCAACTGTAAGTACAATTGTAAATACTATATAAACTAAATATGTCATGATGAAAAACTTGAGTTTTGCCAGACGAATTTACGTCTTAGTCCTTTCCCGTTTGAGTTCTCCGAGACCCATCAAATCAAGGCTACCCTGTACAAATAACCCCCCACCCGAATATTCTTTATATAAGTTGAGCTCGGTAACGAGCTGAAACTTTGGCACCGCGCTCCATCATATAAATATGATGAAAAGAGTGAAAAGCCCCCTCCGGGGGCTTTTGACAAAGTCCCCCCGGCCCTAATTTTTCAGTTTCTGAAAGAAACTCAATTTAATTTTTATTAATAAAAATTGAGACGGGCCGGGGGCCCTTCGTTCATTTCTTGAACTGTTTACGCGCGGTGCTGATTGGGCTCCTCCCCCCCTTCGGGGGGACCCTTCTGGGCGAATTGGGTCCTCGATTTTGGATCATAAGATTTACTTGAATGCTCAAAACGTTTGGATTTCACTACATTTTCTGATATCGAGATCGAGCAAATCCCGAGAGATCGACCCCCCGCGGAGGGCTTCGATTGCACTCAGTGCGATCTGAGATAAAACTTGTTTCGTAATCCACTGGTCTCGATAATCATTCATGCCGAATAAGAGACTTGAACTCCTAACCGTTCGCTTACAAAACGACTGCTCTACCAATTAAGCTAATTCGGCCCCTCGGGGGCCGAATTGGCAACGCCTGAAAGGCGTCGCTAATTCGGCTTAAAAAGCCGAATTGGCAAGGTTTGTCCTCGCTAATACGGCGGTCCCCGCCGAATTGGCCAGCACGTTTGTGCTCGCTAATTCGGCTTATAATTAATCACCGAATTGGCCAGGCCCCTTCGGGGTTTTCGTTTCTTCTTATGGGCAGTGAGACTTGAACTCACATGATTTACATCGATTACACCTTAAATAATTGCGTCTACCAATTTCGCCATGCCCATCACAAAATATAAATGAGCTCGGTAACGAGCTGATGAAAACCCCCCCGAAGGGGGGGGGGGCTTGTTCTCATGTTGGCAACATCTCTTTGAGATGTGTCCGATGACCCCCGCGATGCCAACATCTTTCAGATGTCGTACCCGGTAGAGCCAAAGTCCCAGACGGAACTGAGGCCAAATTCAGGTACTGATTCTTCCGGACGACAGACACCTTATAGGCATGATCTACTGAATTAAAGTTAATCTGATCATTTGTGTTTTAAGATTTAAAGGAAGAAATACTTTTGATACAAGTACAAATGTTATCCCAAAAGCTAAATAAGTCCATGAAATTGAATTAATAAAATATAATGGTTCTAATTGTGGCATATAAAATTATTCACCCACCCTAGCCCCCCCCGGGCGGCGCGTAGCTGAAGCTACAACCCGAACCCAAAATTGAGCTCGGTAACGAGCTGAATGTGGGGGGTCCGGGTAAAAAATCTTCGCTACATAAAAGATAGAATCAAAGAGAAGACCCCGAACCTCACTACCTGAAGGTTCGGGTTTCTTATGACTCAACTTATTGATTTCCTATATTTATTCATTTAACCATTCCGGACCACGTTCCCGTAACCCGACCTTGCTACGACTTTAATCCAGTCACCAATCAATAATAATAGAACATCGACGATAAGCTTATTTCAAAACAATCCTCTAAGCATCCATCAATCTGCCCAAAAATCGACGTGTTACGTCGCCTTGAAGGTGTTGATGTCTTACACCCCTTTCGAGGTTTGATTCGATACCATGACCGAGATTTAGAAAACACCCTACGGGTGTGCTCGGATTTTTCAATCCATTTTGATATTTCTTGGTCTCTTTCCTACTTCAAACCAGATTGATTCCCAGACTATGACGGACGGTTAGTTCATCTCTCAGATTTTATTCACCGTGACGTGGCTGATTCACGATTACTAGCAATTCCTACTTCGAGGACCTGAATTTCAAGGTCCTGTCTGAACCTAAGAAATTTTAGGGATTTCCTCCAGTTCAACGGAGTTCAATTATCCTCTATTGTTTCCCTTTGTATTTCTTCTAGTGGCACGAATTTAGCCCTATCTATATGGGTCATAATGACTTGACGTAGTCCCTGAATTCAAAAGACAAATGTTGGTCTCTGACCGACTGAAGTCAGTCTAGACTATTTTCACCTCCAAAGGAGAGAGGCCTTTCACTTATAGCCCTCGGAAAGAGGGCCGATCCCTCAATGGGATAATGAATTCTGGGGTTTTGTTCGTATAAAACGTTTCACAACACGAACTGACGACAGCCATGCAACGCCTGAAATTGTCAAAGATAGGTAAGGTTCTTTGCGTATCATCAAATTAAACTTCATGCTTCACTGCTGGTGTGAGAGACCGACTAATCTTTTGAGTTTCAATCTTGCGATCTTACTCCTCAGGCGGAATGTTTAACCCGTTAGGTAGGAAGGGGATTATTATCCTCTTCGAACATTCATCGTTTAGGGTGTGGACTACTCAGGTCTCTAATCTGATTTGCTCCCCACACTTTCGTAATTCAGCGTCAGTAATAACCAAGAGAGTTGCCTTCGCTATTGATATTCCTGAAAATATTTCTAGATTTCATCCTTACACTTTCAATTCTACTCTCCTCTATTTTACTCTAGTTTACATCTCACACGGACCAAAAGACCGTATATGTATTACAGGAGACACCCCCGGGCAGGGGATGCCTTCCATTACCGCCTTTTTACTCTTTACGCCGAATAATTAGGACTCACGCTCGCCCCTCTCGTATTACCGCGGCTGCTGGCACGAGATTTGCCGGGACTATTCAGGAAATTTCAGTCATTATCCTCATTTCCTTTAGGAGATCAAGCATTGCTTTTTCTCCATGCTATTTGACTGGATCCAGCGCATTGGCTGATTGTCCAAGATTCCCCACTGCTGCCAATACTCTGATTGTGTGGTCCTTATTTCAGTTCCACTGTGACTGACCATCCTTTCAGATCAGCTAAGGATCATCGATTTCTCTAATCCTTTCTAGGCACATCTTATAAACGAGTTCATAACGTATTAACCATACAGAGATTTAACCCTGTTACATGATTCATACGTACACGTTTCCGTACTCTATTTATAAGGTAGTTTTTCCAAACGAAAATGTAAAACCCCCGAAGGGGGCTCACTTCATTGGTTTTTCTCCTAGATTTACTCACCTTTACGCCGAATAAAAATTCTGACTAGCATGTGTTAAGTCAATAGCTAGCGTTCATTCAGAGCCAAGATCAAACTCAAAATTAATTTATTTCCATTATCTCTAATTACAGTCGTCCGACTATTTTATCATCCCCCTCTCTTATATTACTACTTTCAATCTTACTCTTATCCCTTTTGTCATACTATCTGAACGACGTCTAGGTACGTCGTGTGGGCATTCTCATTCTTTTTGAGGCTGGATGGACTCGAACCATCGACTTAAGCGTTATCAACACTTCACTCTAACCTACTGAGTTACAACCCCTCGAAACACAACTTGTGTTTCCCGGTCCCGATACAAGGATAGTACGGATTACTCTCACTTGAACCTATTCCCGGATGGGACAGGCCACCCTTGAAATTGCATAAGCAATACATCAGCTCGTGAAAGACAAGTGGTTTTGGGTGAGTAACAAGACTCGAACTTGCGACTTATAGATCCACAATCTATCATTCTAACCAACTGAATTATACTCACCATAACACCTTTACTCCAAGCCGATATGATTTCCAAGTCGTACCATGACATTGAGGATTGGTGTTCAGGAAAATGAAGAACCCCTCATGAGGAAGGGGGGCGTACCATGGTACGTTGGTCGCTATGAAGTTATCCCAGGCACGATTCGAACGTGCATCTGCATAGTTAACAGCCATGTGCTTTAACCTATTAAGCTACTGAGATGTAGAAAAATCCAAAAACGATCTATAAACCACAGACACACCATCGGGAGGTCGGTTGGGGAGGTTTGTGAGGTGAGGGGCTTCGATTGCATCAGGCTACTGAGACACTTCCGAAAGGGGGTTATCATCTCCTCCCAAAGTATGAAGTCAACAAGGTGAGGGCCCGCAGGGCCCTTGCCCAAACCCCCGTTAAATCCCGAAAAAGGGATTTTTGTCCCCTTTAGGGGACAGAAAAACGGGGGTGTAGGTTACCTTGTCTGAACCCTCCCCCCACCCTCGTCATACACGATGTATCTCTACAGAGATGAAGGATTCCAATAGGGCAGTGTGGGATTTGAACCCACGGAGGATTTGACTCCTCGTTGCTTTTCAAGAGCAATGCTTTAAACCGGACTCAGCCAACTACCCGACGAGACAACTCATTTTACATCTGATCTTGATTAAAGAACAGATGTTGGCACCGCGCTAGCGCGGTGCGGAAATCCCGAAAAAGGGATTTGTGCCCCCTTTAGGGGGCAGAAGTTTTAGGATTGGGTGAGAATTGAACTCACATAAAACTGATCTGCAGTCAGACACATTAATCCATTATGTTACCAATCCATCAAACTCCCGGTGTACTCGCCTACGGGGGCATCATGATCAAAATTCGCCCTCCTCCCCCTAGATTGCGAAATGCAATGGACTTTCCATAAATGAAGAACCCCGAGCGCAGCGAGGGGGACTTTATCAAAACCCCCCGAATCGGCGCCGCGCGTAGCGCGGTGCCAAAGTTTGATCTTTATCTAGATAAAACTGAATATCTAAAAGATATTCTTGGGGGGGGGTCAACCCCCGAAGGGGGTTCACCCCCCCCTTCGGGGGGGGTTTTCATTTATGGACTCTCGTCAAGGGGGATCGGTATGGGCCGACCAAATACTAATGCTAGGATAACTTATCCAATTTTAATAAGAGCAATAACTGAAATCATAACCATTAAAAGAACTAATGATGCTAATAATAATAAACTTAAAAAATCAGTATAAAGAAGATATCCAACTGAATGAAGAACAGAGTTCATTGAATTTTGTATTGAAGAATACCAATGAATTCCTTGAATTCTTTCCCAAGTTGTAAAATCATGAACCAACACGCCATGTGCGTCTCGCATGTCAGATATGTTAGTATCAAATAATACTGACACTGCATGACTATTATCTTTCATTACCAATAAGAGTGTTGTAATTGCTATGATTAAAGCTAATGGATAATTATAAAAAGAAAAAAATGTCTTATGACCGCTCATCAAATTTGATTCAGTTAAATTTCGTAAATCCATCATCATAATTACGAAAATAAATAAAATTGCAATAGCTCCAACATATACAATTATGTAAATAAATCCAAGAAGACTAATCCCCATCAATATAAATACTGCAGCACAATTTACAAAACAAAAAACTAAATATACTACTGAATTTATTGGATTTTTACCCATTATAATAGTTAAAACACCTGATATTATTCCTAACCCGCTCAATAAATAAAAAAGTCCCCATGTTATTGTCATTTACTTTAGTCTCTTCGAATAATAGGATTTGAACCTATAACCACACACTTATAAATTTTGATAAACAAAATTTTCGCCCCCCTGCAGGGGGGGCGGAATGTGTCTGTACTCTATCCAATTGAGTTATATTCTTATAGATCACCACCACATTGTTACACAATGTCGTTGTTATCCGAATCTGTTAAACATACTCGAATCTCTCTGAGATTCAATTAGATCAGCCCCCGTAGGGGGCTCTAAATCTTGATCTCTTATGAGATTGAGACCCCGTGCCTGAATTCCCGACGAAAGTCTCTGACTCTCTGAGGTCATCGTAGATTCTCATTCTAATCATCCTAACACTTAGAAGAAAATTCGTCCTGTGTGGAGATAACAGGACTCGAACCTGCAACCTTTGACTTGCAAAGCCAACACTCTAACCAATTGAGTTATATCCCCAAAAAGCCTTTCTACACCAAGTCAGGACTTAGGTCCAAGATCAAATAGATCCCGTTCATGGATCGGAAACCTCTGCAACGAAGATGTCTCTACAACGCAGATGTCTCTACATCCCAAAAACCTGAAGGATGTACCGAAGGTACATCGAGAACCGGAGTTTCCCTGAGGGGTGGGATGGGTCTCTTCTGATACCGGTCAGCCCCCATTCGGGGCGAAATGTTATCTCTTTGGGATCTCTTAACCCGTTATAGGAATTGAACCTATATTACTCAGATTAGAAATCTAATGCTTTATCCATTTAAGCTAAACGGGCGACCGCCCGTTTGGCAATCCCTCCGAAGGAGGGACAGCTAAACGGGCTTATAAGCCCGTTGGCAAACCACGAAGTGGTCAGCTAAACGGGTGACACCCGTTTGGCAAACCCCCCGAAGGGGGGTCAGCTCAACGGGTCGAGAGAGGGCCCGTTTGGCAAACCCCCGGAGAGGGTCAGCGAAATGCGCTGCGCGCATTTGTTTTTTTTGGACCCCGCGTGCGCGCGGGGGGTCCTGAAGGTACGTCCCTCTCTTTTCGGTACATTATGCAGTTGGTGGGACTTGAACCCACACCTGGTGCCTTGGAAGGGCAAAGATCTACATTAATCTACAACTGCAATATAAAGTTGACCTCAAGTTATGTGAGCTACAACCCCAACGGGGGGCTTCGTTCTTTCAGAACTGTTTACGTGAGGTTCGGGGTTTCGACTGCGTTGCAGTGGTTCTCTAGGGTTACGTCCAAGGGGATTTGAACCCCCATTCTAAGCTTGAAAAACTCATGTCCTAACCTGATTAGACGATGGACGCTTCAAAACAATCCCCAATGAATCCCTTCGTTCATTTCTTGAACTGTTTAGCCCCCGAGGGGGGCTCCCCTCAGGGCGGCCCCACGATGGGGGCCACCCTTCGGGTAGGGGGTGCCGAAGCATTGAGGCCCCTGTGGTCAGAGAGATCTTGGGCTCCGATAGAGCAATACCCAGTCGTCATGCTCAAGTGGATGCGTTTCATATTTGAGGAGAGTAGGATTTGAACCTACGTTGGGATTTCCCATTCATTTACAGTGAACTGCATAAACCAATTCTGCCATCTCCTCAAAAGAATCTGATTTTAAAGATCCAATTATCTTCCCCCCCCCAAAAATGGGGGTTCGGGTTTGGCCCAAAAATGTCACTTGCAGGAGACCTTAGGTATCCTAAAGTCGTCGTCTTCGACTATTTTTTTCGGGGTTTTCGATCATTATGATTGTACTGGTAAATGATTGAAAGCATGGAATGCTGGCGGTGAAGGCAATACCCATTCTAATGAAGATGAAGTTTGAGTTGTATCACCATAAAGAGAATGTGTACTGCTAAAGAATGATGGTACATGCCAATAATTATTAGCTAAAGATACAGCTGGTTGTGATAATGTAAGATATAATCCATATAAGAAAACGATTGTTGATACAATTGAGATGATTGATCCAAATGAAGAAATTACATTCCATTGTGTGAATGCATCAGGATAATCCGGAATTCTTCGCGGCATCCCATTAAGCATTTAAACATAATGAAAATATAGAATATTTTGATCAAACCCCCGGAGGGGGTTCATTATTCCGCTCCGAGGGCGAAATCAGGCTTATACTATACTTGCCGTAATTATGTCTACGAACGCTCTCACGCTCGATTGGACTATATTTTCATCCTACTACCCTCTACGAAGTAGAGGGGGGAGTGGCCCCCGCCGCGCGCTCGCGCGCGCGGGGGGACTAGAGGATGTCCCACGTATAGTCTCTGAGGACCCTTTATAGTATCAATTAAACACATATGAAACACATATGAAACACATATGAAACACATATGAAACACATATGAAAAAATATATAAATACTACTCTAAACAGAAGAATCATTAGATTCTTTGATTGTTTCCTGCTGATTATCCATTATACATATTCCAATCTAGATCATTAGGTTACCATTTCTAACCGCTCCAGTTATGGAGATCTAGATCTAGGGCCCTTACGGGAAGAATTTTCACGAGATCGTGATCTTGTCTCTTAATTTTTAGGATATTCCAGCATATAGTAAGATTTACCTTGGCCTTAATTGGGAAGGGCGACCAAGGAAATGCATAGGGAAAAAAGTTACGTTAACTCCGATAAACATAGTCCAGAAGTGAACTTGCAAGCATAAACAGTATAGAGTAAAAATACCCTTATTCAATTAAAGACCAAAGAAATAAGTATTCCTGTTCTTATTGATCTTTCGTCATGTACCTTAAAGGCCTTGTGGACCGACATAGGTCAGTCTATACTCCGACTGAACATTAAGCACCATTTCAGGCACCCACCAGAGAACCAGTCTGTAGCGATCGTATAAACAACCGACGGTCTAGAGATATAAGAACAATCTCGTTAACCGTTTTCACTAGTGTCGCTCACTTGATTATCAATCCCCCTCGGGCCGGCACTCGAAGAGTGCTGATACTTTGTATCTTGTTCTACCCAAGCCCCCATGGGGCTTGAAGATCTTGATCATACCAAGTGAACTATGTAGACAGACGAGTCGTCTGTTATACATTTCGGGCCATAAAACCCCAGAATTCGTTATATTGTTTTCCAGTAATTTTACCGATCCAATAATAGAATCCTGCGAATAATGCAAATACTGCACCCATTGAAAGTACGTAGTGGAAGTGTGCAACTACATAGTAAGTCGATATAACCATAAATTAATTTATGGTCGGACTATATCTTCAAAAGAAATCGACATAAATGACTTTGTGTTATCTTTTGTCTCGCATATAGTCTCTGAGGAACCCTGTACATGTTTTTGGAAAGTTTCCTGCTGATTATCCATTGTAATACACTAAAGGTTTTAACTAGACATAGACCACAGAAGGGGCGTCCGCAGGACGCTATGAGAGCATATCTAGTACTTTAGTCGAAACCCAAAGGGTGAAAAAATGAAGGACCCCCCGGCCCTAATTTTTTTTTTGAGAAAAAAATTTAATAAGTGAAACCCCCGGAGGGGGTTTGACAAGGGCCCTTCGGGCCCTCGTTTCTTAAGAAACTCATTGAGCCCGGGGGGGGGGGGAACATATCTTTGAGATGTTGGGAGTTTCCAGCATATAGCGAGATTTAGACATGACACTTAATATTAGTAGTGGCAACCAAAGGTTGCCTCGGGGGATCGGGAGCCCCCCGTCACGTCTCTCTGAGAGACGTCAGTCTCACTTAGTGAGACTCATGATGATTGTCTTAAAACTAGTACTAATAATAATGAAATATCATGTAAAGCAACGTCTAATGAAGCATTAGCTAACATAACTCCTGTTACACCACCGATTGTGAATAAGAACAAGACTTAACAAGTAGCAACTGAGGCCACTTAATCACGAGACCATTTTCATGTTCCCAAGGACTATATCACCGTTCTAACCGAGGTATCAACTGAGGTCAGTTTCAACTATGAACGTTTCACGTATAGTCTCTGAGGATCCTGTTTGTTTCCTGCTAATCATCCATTGTAACATATTAGAAATTTTAACGAGACAAGTCAAGTATTTGTCTGGTATTCTAGCGACGCGAGAGACCTCCTCACCCCCTCCGGGGGTTGGGAGGTCAAAAAATAAATTTTTCGACCTCCTTCGGAGGTTTCTTGCAGAGCCCCCAAAGGGAATCGAAGCCCCGGATGGGCTTGGACAACATCTTTCAGATGTTCTCTTTAGGAATTTCCAGCATATAGTGAAATTAACGAGCGACGATTAGCTCGTGGGCCCTTGTTTTATTGACCCTAACGCAAAGTATGCAGGTGTTCTATATAAGATGTTACCTCCGTACAATGTGGCGAGCCATGAGAATATTTTAATTCCTGTTGGAACAGCGATAATCATCGTAGCTGCCGTAAAGTAAGCTCTAGTATCAACATCAAGCCCAACTGTGTACATGTGGTGCAAAAATCCGACTTTCACAAGCCGGTTGGACTATATCTTCAACTTTTAATTCTCAAAACACCTTTAGGGGGCCATCGTGGCCTGACGACCCCTCAGAAAGTCTTATTCACCAGATGAAGAACCATCTCCACCTGTAAGACTATCATCATTATTTATAGTAACAGCAATTGCTCTTACTTTTTCAAGTCCTGACTTAGTAAGATGGTCACCATTTTTGACCATTTTAACAATTTCTAACCATTTGTTATATGAAATTGCCTTTTTAGTTTTTAAAGGAAAGGCTGTGAAATAATTAATAATAGGTGTTGTACTTAAAAATGAATTAGCTGTGTATCTATAGACCCCGTTAGTGGTTTTACGTAAAGCAACACTTCCAAACCCAAATAAATCCCTAATATGCATGAGTACACTAAAGGCATTCTTTTGATCCAAAAGAAATTTAACTACAACTCGGAAACCGGTTGCAGATGCTTTTCTGGCTAAGATACTTACGGTAAAACACCCTTCGGCATCCGTAAAGCCAGATACCCAAGCGTCTCTAAGGCTAGGTAATATAGGAGTACTGTTAAAACTTGTAGGTAAAGGAAAATGTAAGACCCTAGTAAGAAGTCTATCATACCATACCTTGAGTTGTGATATTCTATGAGAAAGTACTAAATTACCATGAAATAAGAAGAAAAGAATAAGAATATCACTATATGAGTCCACAATATATCTATAGCATTTGCTGTCTTCTGCGAAAACAACATTACCAAACCCAAGAACTCTTTGAATCTGGTATAATATTGCACCCTCTTTTTGGGTCAATACAAACCGGAGTCTATCACTGAAGGCTAGAATCGCCCCATCACCTTCAGCAAATCCGATAAACCATTCTAACCTAGAACTGCTAGGGTAATTAGAGTCACCCTTTCTAAGGGGATACATAACATTGAAAATATTATAAAAAGCTGAGAAATTAAAAGGTGTCTTGCATGTAGTCTCTGAGGAACTGATGTCGTCATTTCCTGCTGATTGAGTATAACCTCTTGAATTTTTACTAAATATAGTACCCAGAGGCATTAAACTGTGCCAGCATATAGCAAGATTTGTTACCCATATATCACTATATGGGAGAGCCACCTTAGTGTAAGCTCCATACGATGAACCCTAATATACCAATTGAAGCCATTGCGTAAACCATGCCCAAGTATCCGAAAATAGGTTTTCTTGAGAATGTTGAGATTACTTGACTAATGATACCGAATCCAGGGATAATGATGATATATACTTCAGGATGGCCGAAGAACCAAAAAAGATGCTGATAAAGCACTGGGTCACCCTATTAAGTGTGAAAAGACTAAGGGCTAAAGATGAATTTTGTAAAGTAAACTGGTGTGGATATGAGGCACAACCAACTCTTGCAATTTACGAAGATTAACCCTTGGGATAAAGATTGATGGCTGACCGTGATCATTAATAATCCAACAACTAAACCCAAATTTCCGATTCAATGCGTCAATTAATAACTCATTGTCAGAAATAGAAAAAGAATTTGTAGCCAATGCTACCCCCGCATTATACTTATATCCGTCACACATAATCCAAAAAGCAAGTACAACAGGAGTCATTAAATCATAAATATTTGATGGAACAATTTTCTTCCTATCTTTATAAAATAAATCATGATAATGTGTGAACAACGGGTTAGTTAAAAGTAGAGAAATGCCAAGTTGGGTAAACTTTTGTAGTTCTTTTATCATATCTAAACCTAAGCTTAGGAAGAGTTTGAACAAAAAAACAAAGCATTCTATAAACAAGAAAAAAGAATTCCTCGTGTATCGCCTTCTGCTCAAAGCGAAGTCGAGCCCGTGCAACTCTCTTTTCAGTCCACGCATCACCTAACATAATACCTACTATAACTTGATCAATATAAGTATAATTAAAACCAAAATGACAAATATCCAAGAAGTCTATATCACACAATTACTGCATATAAGCAGCAATAGGACTTTATCTTCAAAATTTGTGTTCCACGTAGATTGCGAAATGCAATCGGGATCGTTTTCTAGAAACGACCCTAAAGATAGCTCTCGGCGTGAAGTCTCTGAGGATCCTTTATATTATTAATGATATATCACAGATATGTCTAAATATATATATAAATACTATTCTAAACATATAAAAATAAATTATAAAATATATAATAAAAATATATTATAAAATAGTCAACGAGGGTACCCCTCGAAGTAGGGACATATCCGGTATGTCTGAAGAATCCTGAGATTCTTGAGTTTCCTGCTGATTCTTTATGGTAGATTAGAAATTTTCACGAGATAAATAAATCTTGTATTCTAACATTTAAAACTTTCCAGCATATAGTGGAATTAAGAGGCAGTAACCACCTCCGGCTGGATCATAGAATGTAGTATTAAGGTTTCTATCCGTTAATAACATAGTAATAGCCTATTCTTGACCCACCTAAGGATGAATAACAATAAAGATCACGGTAGTTGATCCAAGTCTTAAGACTTGACTTTAATGCGAATGAATTCAGAGGCCCTCCGGGCTTTTTATCGTTTCTAAAGAAACGAGTACACAAAAGGTGGGTACTCCCTAACTCACGCTAGGGGTGGGACTTTATCTTAGCTATCTAAGTATAGGAATTGTCTCGATGATCCCAATTAAATTCAGTCCGTACAAAAGAGATCTTCGATCTCTTTCACGGTCTATAGAGATAACAAAATTCCTAGCCACCCCCCCGCCGACAGATCAGCCCCCGGGCCCCTTGGGCTCATCCAAATTTATAAATTTCGGCGGCCGGGGGGGAGTAGATTGCGAAATGCAATCGGGATCGTTTTCTAGAAACGACCCTAAAGATAGCTCTCGGCGTGAAGTCTCTGAGGATCCCAAGCGTAAAGAGTCACGGTTGGTTTCCTGCTGATAGACTCATCTCAAAGATCAGTGGAGATAAGTTGTTCCAGCATACAGCCGAGTTTAAAGCTGGCGCTATTATATTCGACCCCGATCGGGGGTCGGCCCTCTTTCCGAGGGCTAAAGGCTACACCAGCTAACACAGGTAATGATAATAATAATAAGATAGCTGTAATTAATATTGACCATACAAATAATGGTAATTTATGCATAGTCATCCCCGGTGCCCTCATATTAAGGATAGTAGTGATGAAGTTGATACTTCCAAGCATACTACTAATACCAGCTAAGTGTAAACTGAAGATAGCTAAATCAACTGATCCACCTGAATGGAATCCAATTGACGATAAAGGTGGGTATCAAATATGTTGGTTACCCCAGACGAAACTTAGTCTCGTCCTCTCGTAACACGCAGTCGTTCTCACGACTGTTCGGACTATACCTTGGTCTTTGACATCAGAACTAAATTGCTTTATGTGTTGTGTGAATAAGCAAATAAATGAATCCGGAATGATTCGAAAGACCCTCCGTGTTTAGTCTCTGAGGAGCATCAAAATTTTAGGACGAAGATATATAAAATATCTTTGTTCGTTCGGGGCCCGGGGACTCTTCAAGAGTCCGGGTCCTAACTGGGCGAAACCCAGTCGACACCCCTGCGAATGATCCACTTGTCAAAGACATTGTAGCGACGTCCGCAGCAGGACGTTATGAAGTAGTCTTATCCGTGATATAAGATATCTTGTGGACTTCCTCGCATTGAACGGAGTTATTCAAGAATATATCGCTATATTCATGCAGCATACGTTTACTGTCCATCCTGTCAATCAACTAAGCATCTCGAAGAGATGGCCCTGAGGCCCCCTGACGGGTGTATCTCCATAGAGATGAAGATCATTCGGCACATAATGATCTAAAATGACCCCCCGGAGGGGGGGTTGACCTTGGGCGGCCCCCACAAGGGGGGCCACCCGCCGGGTAGTCGACTGGACTATATCTTCACTCAAACATTTAATTTGGTGCAACACGTATAGTCTCTGAGGATCCGACTCACACATATGTAAAGAGACATCTCGAAGAGATGTCAAGACGTACGGGACGTACGTGAAGAATCCTAAGATTCTTGACATATATATAAGTACTATATGTAATAGAACGTTTCCTGCTGATTCGATACTTAGCCTCTACCTACTTAGATCGAGGACAGAATTTTGAGGTTTTAAGGAAGCACATAAGATGCTTTCTACTCAAAACTTGGTAAATTTCCAGCATATAGTGTTATTTAATGAAAGCCCGAATCCCCCGAAGGGGGATTGGGTCTCAAGAACAGCCCTTCGGGCTGTCCTTCAGCCCTTTGGGCTCATCCGGCACTAGTTTACCGGCTCCTTGCTCAACAAAAGCTGAACCAACTAATAAAATTAATGATGGCGGTAATAGTTGGGTCGATAGCCTACTCCACGAGGGATATAAGAAACCTCCCACCGAACCGTACGTGCAACTTTCACCGCATACGGCTCTCCACGAAACTAGCGTTGGCGAAGGGATGGAACTAATAAAAGTTCTACCCTACTGGGATATATATGATACGAAATAAGGGGGGGCCTGAGGGCCCCGAAGAAGAAGAGTTGTTACTCTTTATCCTTTTTTGGAGTCGTTACATCGTAAAGAGATATAACTCGACGCGCAAAGTCAGACGATGGGATATAAGTCGGAGTGACTTTGATTCTTGAGGCCGAACCAAATTTGACAATATCCTGGGATTGACCATGGATAACGAAACCTTCAAGATCACCCACGATGACCCGCTTCTCTATATCTTGAGCCGAGAAACTCTCCACAAAGGTAAATTCAAGCTTGGCTGCAATGGCCATAGCATGAGCAAGAGCCAACTCAGACTCTGAATAGACTGGAGAAATAATAAGCATTAAGGTATTTTTAACCAACAAGCCAACAGCAAATCGGAAAGTAGGGATAGTATTCTTCTTCATAGTAAGTATGTAAAAGTCTAAGACTCTAAGGTCGACATGATAGACACCCGTAGACCGGGGTAAGATAAGGAGATAAAGTGGTTGGGCAAACAACCCCTCAAAGAAGATGAGAAGAGGGGACGCCCTTTAATAACCAACTAAAATCAGAGTCCGAAACGTACGCTCATTATTTCAAATTTCTGATAGAAGGCCCATTATACAATCCCTTATGTATTTTAAGGTGACAAGAACGACACACAGGTATCTGTTTACGATTGAGTTGAGACATTAAAAGAGTGACCCTTTTTTGTTTAGGATCAACCCCTTTTCTGAGATGTCTCACATGATGCATCTCAATGTCCTTTTCAGACCCACAAACCCAACACGGATCAAAAGGGGTGAGAGTTCTAAGGCTCCAATTAAGAACCTCAGTGGGGTCTCGATAAGAAGTCTTAATGTTAAACTTGTTAGTCTTCGCATAAGACTTCTTCAGATTTAAACCTAATGGTTTGTCCTGTGGCGATGGGGCTGGGGCAGCTAAATCACCTCCAAATTTCTTAAAGGCACCAGCTCTAGACCCCAGTCTGAATTTTCTGGCCAATGTCTTAGCACAAGAGTGAACCAAGATGTAATTGATGATAAGATGGAAAGCATTGAGGTTGTCCACAAAGCTGTAGTAACTAAGAAAGCCATTAATAATAGAATTGTACTTAGAAATGATTGATCTGTGATCCAAGAAAATCCACTTAGTGATGGCATTAGTCACTATCTTACCACCAGGAACATAATCTTTAAGAAAGCCTTGCGCTGCCAACTTCGCAAGGATCTTATCCACAGGGATATAAAAGAACACCCTTGTGTGGTTGACTCTGGCAAGAGTATGACCCTTAGCCCCTTTTCTGAGAACTACTTTACTCTCAGCAGGCTTAGGGATCCGAAGATTGACACCGAGGAAAGAAATGAGATCCTTCCCAAAGTGAGAAATCTTCGTTTTCTCAGGACTAAGAGTGATCTTAAGCTCCTGAGCTAAGAAACTAGCAATCATCTCCTTAAGAGAGACTGCCAATTCCCTAGGCCCGATAATACCAACTAACCAGTCATCAGCATATCGAACATATCTGACACGAGTGCCAGTTCGAATTCTTGAAGGAATTTTATTCCGTTCAAGTCTAAGGGCACGAATCTCTTTGAGAATCGCAGGATCCTTAGTATCCTGATACTGCTTGTTGAGCTTACTGAGCTTGTTACTATAAGAGACCATCTTAGGGTTCACTTTCGAGATCGACTTGCTATCAGAGCTATGATCACTCATAACCTTCTCCATAAACATGTCAAAGGCATGCAAGTAGATGTTAGAAAGCAAAGGTGAGATAATCCCACCTTGAGGGACTCCTAATGGGGAATCAAAGGAAACCCCTTTCTCCAAGTAACCGGCACGAACCAGTTTCCAGAAGAGATCGATAAATCGTTGATCCTCGATTTTTTCCCGAAGGAAATTTTCTAGAATCTTGTGATCAACGTTATCGAAGAAGGATTTTATGTCCCCCTCAATACACCAAGTCATCCCATTCCATTTTGAGACTTCCTTGAGAGCTGTGTGGCAGCTTCTCTGAGGTCTAAATCCATGACTAAAGTCAGAGAAAATAGGCTCAAAGATGAACTCTAAAAGAATTCTCATAGCCTCCTGTACAATTTTGTCACGAGGGGCAGGAATACCAAGCGGCCTCATCTTACCGTTGGTTTTTTTTTTGAAGGTCCTCTTAACCGATTTGAATCGGAAGGATTCATTCTTGAGTGACTTAATTAAGTCCTCGAAGAAGCCGGGGGTTATCCCGTCGAGCGTCTGGTCATCAGGACCAGGAGTCATATTCCCCGCCTTGGATTTGATATTCCTATAGGCGAGAAGAAGAAATTCAATAGACATGATCGTATCATATAATCCAGTAAACTTTCCATTAGCAAGTTTTACCAATTTCGAATAACCACCTGTACCGATTTTCACAGCATCAGTGTCGGTCGAATAGTTCCGCTGCCCCACTTCAGATACGGACTGCGCTGCACGTCCGCACCCTACTATTGGGACTCCGTCTCCATAGGGATTGCTCCCCTTAGGAAATCTCGCAGTTGATTCCTTATGGCTTATGTCTATTTTAGGTACATCGCTATTGTCTTCCGTGGAAGGAGGCGTGATCAAGTTTGCCTCATCCGAACTCTGGTCTGGTACAGATGACTCGATCAAATTAGTGTTATTGCAGCACCTAACTGGGTTTAGCGAGGCCCCACCAGCGATAAATGGAGATACCATGATAGACCTATCTAACAATACTTCCAAGTCCAAGCTGCAAGGACAGTGTATTGTGTTTATCACATGCTCTGGTCCCCTAGCCATTTCGGCATCAGGTAAGTGATATGATTTATGAAGGAGTGCAAAACCTTCAGTCTCTATTATGTGAGAAAAGTCGGCGCACCACTCAGCTACGATGGTGAGACCGAAGTCTGCGACAAACCCACCTAAGAGACAACCCATAAGTATCCACAACGACGCACACCAGAAGCTAATGTTATTTAATCTTGGGAATCAATATTAAAGCCAATCTCTTTCAAGACTGGTCGGACTATGTCTTCATCCTATAAAAGTCAGATCTTAAATAGGAGCCTCACATATAGTCTCTGAGGATTCCTAAAGAGTACAATTGACTCAGGGTTTCCTGCATATTCTCTCCATGTGTATAGAAATTTTACAACTATTACTATTGTTTTATTTAGTTGTTTCTATACCTGTGTAAGTCTCATCACACTTTTGAAGAATTCTGTGCATATAGTGAGGTAATAAGGAAATCTTACGAATTTCCACGGCATTCCCTGATACAGTAGTTTTAACGGGTCCCCGGGGGGAGGGCCGAAGGGACGTTCTTTGCCATATCTGGCGCACCAATCATGATAGGTACGAAATAATTCCCGAAACCACCAAGCATTCGCTAATTCCCAACATTTTCATGTCAGGTCGGACTATGTCTTCATCCATATAAACCAATAAATGATCTAGTTCACATGGAGCTACACATATAGTCTCTGAGGATCCTAATAAGTACTTACCTCGCCCCGGGGGCCACCCGGGACGGGTATTGGTTTCCTGCTAATTGCCCATTGTAACATACTCGCCCAAAGCGCCTTCAAAGCCAATGGACGACCTCTCGGGTACCTGAAGGTGGCCTTTGGTTGACCACCCAACCCCCGGAGGGGGTTCGGTGGTTTGGAAGAATCCTGAGCTACAACCCCCAACGGGGGTTTTGGCAAGGGCCCTGCGGGCGCTCGCTCTTCAGAGCGGCCCTCCCGGAGGGAGGGATGCAAGCCCCCCCTTCGGGGGGGCTCGCTTAAAATTTTTACCAAATTGAGATAAAAAAGGATCTCCTAGTTGGTATTTTAGTCTTTAGGGTTTCCTAGCTTATAGTGTAGTAATAATCCACCTTTTTACAAAGATGGACGGCAATGATGCCGGCATTACAAGGAAGAAAATCATAATAAATGCGTGTGCAGTGATGATAACATTATACAATTGGTGATCACCATATAAATATTGTACACCTGGACCAGCCAATTCGAATCTAATTAAAACTGAAAAAGCAGTACCAATCATACCAGCAAAAATTGAGAATACTAAATATAAAGTACCAATGTCTTTAGCATTAGTAGAGAATAACCATCTATATACGGTATTTCGTTGAAACATCCTTTCTAATCATTTGATAGTTTATTTTTCACCTATACTTAGGATCATTTTATTGACTATTCTTATTTTTCTAATCATGAACGGTATTGAAACCTAGCGGAGCGAAGCCCCCCCCCCGAACATATGGAATATGTTGGGCCCCCCCTGCGGGGGGGGATCTCCGGGGGGGGGGTCACGTCTCGAAGAGACGTCGATATAGTCGAAGCCGACGGCCTTCAGGCGGTCTGAGACCACCTTCAGGTTACATACTTGGCCAAGAATCAATGATTCTTCGCTGGCCCCCCTCCGGGGGCTGACCCCACGGGACCCCCCGAACATATGGAATATGTTGGGCCCCCCCCTGCGGGGGGGACCTTTGGGGGGGGGTCGGGTTGTCGGAGAAGACATCTCTAAGATCTGTGGTGTCTAAAAAGAGAACCTACACCCCAACGGGGTTTGGGTCAAAGCCCGAACCTCCCGGAGGGAGGTACGGGTTTTCACCTCCGATTCTTCTATGTACCTTAATGATCACCCATATTCACAATATCAGCTAAATAGCTGCAAGTTAAGAGAGTGAACACGTATGATTGTAATAACGCAACTAATAACTCTAAACCGTAAAGTACCACTAATACGGCTAATGGTAATCCGATAGTTATACCTTTTAACAAGATACTTGATACTGCCATACATGCAGACACGCTAAGCATGCTAATTACAATATCTATATTAGAACCATTATACACTAAGTGCCCTCCGAAAATATTATTCTTTTTTACTTGAATAAAAATAATATTTACCTCCAATAAGATAACCATCATCGACGTGTGCATTTGCTGTTGATTTAGGTATATTTAAAGCTTTAGCAGCTGCTCTAACAGATCCGAATTCTCCAACAAAATTATTGTCGCTATCATAAACAAATGTCGCCTTAGCTTTACCAGGTAATTTAGGAGGAATTGGTTTAAAAGGAGTTTCTTGTTCAGTTGAGAAAAAGCAAAACTTATTCGAAATAAGTTTACCTGTATTTTTCCCCTTATTAATAGAACTAGTGCTTACACCAAGAGCTTTAGAAGCTTCACCTCCAGAACTATATTTACCAATTAAATTACCATCAATATCATAAGCAAATACAAGTTCAGCTAAACCATTAACCTTTTCAGGTACAGGTTTTAAATCAATATGAGTTTGTTCAGTAGAATAAAAATAATAAAGATTATAAACAAGATTACCAGTATCTCTATTTTGACTGATAGTTTTGCTTATTACATTTAAAGCTTTTGAAGCCTTATCAATAGAATCATAACTACCAATAAATTCCCCATTATAATCATAAGCAAATATTGGTACTGATCTAACTAAACTAGAAGCTTCTAATGCAGTTTTTGATACTCCTATCCCATAATTAGGATGATTTTCACCTGAAGAAAAACCAAGAGCATTCATAGCAACATTATAAGGCATAACAAAATTATCTAAAAAGTGTTGTTCTAAACCCCTAACTTCTCTTATATCAGAATTTGGCATTAATATTAAAACTAATCTAAAACTCTCAAATCCATATTTAGCTAATGCTCTAACGGCTAAATTGTTATCATTGAAGTTTAAGATAAAATAATAATTCAGTCGATTAGCAAGATTAATTGAAGAACCTACATATCTTTTTCCATTTTCTTTATTAATCCATATGTAAACTCCAGTATTACCATGCTTTCGAACAAAAGATTTAATATCTTTTTCAAGATTAGTTAAAGTATAAAATTCTTTAATAATATAATCATCTTTAGGTGTAATTTCACCGACAGGTACAGCTAAATTATCCCTAGACTCTGCCATTGTTGACATCTGTCTAACCCTTAAAGATAATTTATTGATTCCTGAGGGTAACTTACCATTCCTATTAAGGGGGGGGAATAACCCCTCAAACTTGTTAAGATCTATGTACACCAAATTAAAAAACCCTGGGGTTGAAAACCCCCATACAAGAAATCTGCTATTATTATTTCTCATAATATGTCTAAGTTAAATATAAGGGGCAATTAATGATCACCCATATTCACGACATCAGCAAGATAGCTGCAAGTAAGTAACGTGAAGACATATGATTGTAATAATGCAACTAATAACTCTAAACCATATAATACAACTAATACTGCAAGGGGTAAAGTAATAGTTATACCTTTAAGTAATAAGCTTGATACTGCTATACATGCTGATACAGAGAGGGCGCTAATTACGCCAAAAAGGCAATGACCTGCCGATACGTTAGCAGTTAATCGAAGAGCTAATGAGAATGCTCTAGCTGAGTAAGAGATAAATTCAATGAGCACTAATAATGGCACTAAGGCTAATGGAGTCCCTTTAGGCACGAAAAGACTGAAGAAATCAAGTTGATGCTTAGAAAAACCTATAAGAGTAACTCCGATCATAATAGCAATACTTAAGCCTAATGTTACACTAATATGACTTGTTGGTGTAAAACTATAAGGAATCATACCTAAAATATTAGAAATAAACACAAAGCTAAAGAATGTGAATATTAATGGGAAATAAATTAAACTATTTTTGGCATCATTTCCTATTTGATCTTTAACGATACCTAAAATTGATGCTACCCATGTTTCTAAAACTATATTCCATCTTGTTGGTTTAATTAAATGTGATGAAGCTGATATTTGGAAGATTGTTAAAACTAATAAACCAATTATGAATAAAATAGCAATATTTGTGAGTGATGTAATTGCTAAGCTGTTTGAACTTGATCCTAAGATTGCTGAAGTTGCTGAATAAACTGAAAATTGTTCTAATGGATTTAAATTTATAAACATATTTTTAAGACATTTAAGATTATTTCAGGTTTATCTCAATTGAGACACTATATCTGGCATCAATGTACCTAAAGGTTAGGGGTCTCATATCATCCAAAAAGGATACCGACTATGTCTCATATTCACAGGTCTTGAACAGGCGTCAATGATACCGCGAGATTAGGATTGAGATTCCTGAAATCATTTATTATAAACTATTCTAATTGTACAAATCCATATTTTAGGCCATATCCAAGTTCCCCCCCCCCCCGACGCAAGTCGCGTGCGGGGGGATCACACAAGTCTATAATATTGCCCGGGATCCAGTCCTTATGCAATCTTTTTTGAACATTTCTGATTTATCATCCTGTAAGTGATCCTGAGAGGGAACCCCCATGAGTGAGATGGTGTTTGGATCATTCGGGTGACACGCGCCCCGGTCTTTTTTGTTTTGGCGGGACCAATGAAACCCCCCGGAGGGGGGTTTTACCCCTCGTGGGGGGACCCACCACCCTTTGGGTGGCCGTTCTTTGAAAGAGCCCGAAGGGCGAACCCCCTCCGGGGGTTGGCCCCAAAAAAAATGACCCCCCCGAAGGGGGGGTTTTTTTTTTCGGGCTCTTTGCATAAGTTCTGTAAGAACTCATGGAAGAACTCATCTCGAAGGGACCCCTGTTATGTTAGATAAAAATTGAAAGAATAATAAAGATTGGAATTATTATGATAATTGAAGCATAATGAGGAATAAATCCAGTATCAATTTTAATAGCAAAGAATCTAGAAATAGTAATAAGAAGTTGTTGAAGTCCTTGTGGTCCAAGAAGTGAAAGGAAACCTTTATCAATATCTCTAGCAAAAATACCACCAAAATGTAAGCTACCAGATATAAGTACAGTATTGTAAACATTGTCAAACCAGTAAGATTTTGAAGAAAGCCATCGAGTAATATTTACAGTATTCAGTAACCCTTCGGGTTTTTCGATACTATGCATCTTCTTAGGATCTTTTAATACAATAAGTGCTAAACTGATCCCTAATAAACTAGCAAATAAAGGATAGAATTGAACTCCAAAACTAGTCGAAATAAATTCAATATCAAATCCTAAATAATGATCTCTTAATGTCCCTACTCCACCAGATATTATCCCAGATGAACCTATACCAATGACAGATAAATGTTTATTTGTAATATATCCGATGAAAATACTACAAATTGATAATAAGAATAAAGGAATAGACATAATTAATGGTGCTTCATGGATTGTATTATAAATTTTTTTAGATCCATTTGGTGTTCCGAAGAACCCTAATATTAAAGCTTTTGATGAATAAAAAGCTGTTATAGTAGCTGTTATAGTACCTAACCAATAAGTAAATGTACCAGTAACTAAAAATTGTCCATAAGCAACTTCAAGAATAGCATCTTTAGAATAATACCCTGTTAAGAATGGTAATGCCATTAATGATAATGATCCTATTAATATCATTGTATAAGTAAATGGCAAAATATTTACTAATCCACCCATTTTCCGCATGTCCTGTTCGTCATGTAAAGCATGTATAATTGAACCCGCACTTAAGAAAAGTAATGCTTTGAAATATGCATGATTGAATAAATGGAAAAATGCTACTTCATATTGACTTAATCCTAAAGCGAAAACCATATCATTTGATCGACGACATCTCTAACGTCTATGGACTCTATCTTCAAGACAAACCCAATTACCGGAGGGTGACCCCCTCGTGGGGTCGCCCGGAGGCAACCCCCCTCGGGGGTTATAATTGTCCTGTTTCACGTATAGTCTCTGAGGACCCGACTCGCCTTCATAGCCACCCCCCACGCTAGCGCGACACCCCCGTAGGGATACTGATCAGGATTAGGGGGCGAGTATTATGCTTTGGTTTCCTGCTGATTGTCTATATCGGACCGAATGGTCTCTATATTTGAGCTTTCACCGCGCTCTGCGCGGTTTCAAATCTTTAAGATATTCCAGCATATAGTGAAAAGAGGCTATGGTACAAATTATAACCCCAACTGAGAACATGTAGAGTAGGCAATAACTCTTTTTAAATCATTTTGGAATAAACCTGTTGTAGCAGCAAATATAGCAGTTAATGATCCTATTACACAAACACATATTAAACTAGTTGGTGCTAATTCAAAAAGTGGTGATGATCGTAATATTAAATATACTCCCGCTGTTACCAATGTAGCCGCATGAATTAATGCAGATACGGGAGTTGGCAAAAAACCCATGTACTTTCGTGCACGGTTGGACTATATCATCTGCATTCTGCAGTCTCGCGTGTAGTCTCTGAGGATCCTACTAAATATGGAAATAATCGTTAATACAAAATAGATAAAATACCATAAGTCACACATGGTTATATGAGATAGATCGAAGATATGTTAAAATACATTAAGACGTATTCAAAATGATATATAAAAATATGTTAAAATGATATATAAAAATATGTTAAAAAACTTAAAAATATGATTTATTTCTATATCTTTGGTTTCTGCTGATTGCCCATTTTTGAGGCCCCTACCCCCCCTTTAATAAAAAGTGAGGTTGAGTTTATGAGTAAGAGGGGGGGGCCCCTCATATGAGTACCTATAGTACCCATCTTTAGGATATTCCAGCATATAGCGAGATTTTAGGAGGGCCCTAAAGTCCCAATTTGTAAATCATAAGAGGATGCATATGAGGTAAAGTTAGATCCCGAAGTCTGGTAATATTATCAGGTAATCTACTGAACCGAATTCTATAACCTGAACCTCGAGCCTTTTTACCGGCTACTAATCCTAATTCAGATTTTAATAATGAGATAAGAAAATCTACCTCATCTTCCGTAAATGACTCTGTACAAAGGAGAACTGTTTTATCATTTGCCTCCCAGAAGCCATCTCCCATAATCCAAAATGCTAAAGTAACTCCAGTAAATGCTTCTGCCACAATCGATGGTACAATTTTAATATATTTACCTGTTAAAGGATTTAATGTATACCAAAGACCGTGTAAAGTTGTAATAAAAGGTAACTGTCTAGTACCAAACCAATATTGTGTCGGAGAACTTTTGGGATAAGGAGTGGGAGGGGATTTAGTACAAATAGAACCTAAAACATCAAACTTAATCCAGTTGATAAAATCTAAAACAGAAACTTTAAATGTGAATTCCATTCTAGAATTCCCGTTACCTTTAGGAGCTCTCACATGACCATCTGAAAGCAGTAAGCCATTTATAGCTTCCTTTTGGTAAGGTGTAATCATAAATACAGAATAATAACCTGATAAAAAAAGTGAATCCATCTTAATTATAGTAATAAGAACTAATACATAAATAGCCAATCTATATATTCGCTTACCCTCCATAGCGCTAGGTAACCAAGTATGCAAACCTAATTGCGCAGATTTACCAATAGCTGCAATTAATAAGAAAAGTGTAACAATTGTAATATATTGTTCATCTAATTTATAAGCAATAATACCAACTGTATCATAATCTGAAGAACCAAATAACCAGAAAATACCAAATAATCCAAGTACAAATCCTAAATCACCTACTCTATTTACTAACATTGCTTGCATTGAAGCTTTATTTGCTTGAATTCTAGTAAACCAGAAATTAATTAAAAGATATGAAGATACTCCTATCAAACCTTAGAGATAAAGAACTGGAAAAAGCGAAAACCCCCGAAAAAAAATATCATTTTTTTTGGGGGGTCAAAAAAAACCCTCCGGGTTTTTTTTCACCCCCTCCGGGGGGTTTTGGCAAAGTCCCCCTCGCTACGCGAGGGGCCCCTTCGCTCCATTATTTAATCTGCCTATTCTTTATCCCCCTGTACAACTTTAAGTTGCCTTGGTATAAGTCACTAACAATACCATGCAGTGGCTTACTTCGGTTCTGACTGTACATTAAGCACCATTTCAGGCACCCATCATTGCACCAGTCGATAGCGATCAAAAATGTGACCGACGGTCTTGAAAAAATAGGCAAATATCCTTGACCGTTTTCAATGATGTCGCAAATAATACATAATCCTTATTTTCCATTCCGATTACTAAGGATTTACCTAGAGATCACCCCCAGAGAGGGGATAGTTCTCAAAAAGGGTATTATCTACTATGAATTATTCTCCTAACTTGTATAACATGTCAGGATGCATATGAGGTCTAACTATAGATGCAAACTTGTCAAAAGAACTAGTATGTATATAAAGAATATACCCTTTCCCCACACCAGATAATTGAGGAGTAGCTGTAATATCATATTTGTCCTGAAGCACTTTGCATAATAAATTAATATCATCCAAAGTAAATGAATTTGTGGCAATTCTACATGTATTATAGGTTTTTGAACCATCGTCCATAAACCAGATTGCCAAAGCGGCCCTCCCGGAGGGAGGGATGCAAGCCCCCCGAAGGGGGGCTCGCTAAAGGAGTCAAATAATCAGATATGTTCTCTGGCACTCTTTTTATATATCTACCAGTGGTACTACAAACTACATAGAACATATCATGAATCCAGTTGAAAGCCATATTAGTATATGTGTTAAAACTAATTGATAAAGAATCCCCTACAGTAGAACTCTTTTGAGTTTTAACTTGTGGAATTTTAGGAGAACATAATCCTCTCTTAGCAAAAAAATTATGAATCCACAATAAATACCCTGAATTCTTTGCACTAACATAGTACTTCAATCTAGATCCACCAGTAGCTGATCGTCTCTCCAAATGAGAATCTCCTAATAATGAGCCAAAAATGACAGAAATTAAATCTGGATCAAATGCAATTGAACTGAAAGAAATTAAAACATTTCTGAAAATTTTTGAAATTCCAGATAAATTAAATTTTCTAGACATTAATGGACTTGCTAAAAGAATATGATCATAAAATATGTCACCCATATTAACCCCAGTTATAAAGTTATAAAGATCTAACCATATAAGGCAAAGTGAATCACCTTCCCATCCTACAAACATAAGTAAGTAATTATTACCAGTCACCAATAATAACATAAAAAATGTGAATAAAGATAAATAAGAGAAAAATCTTTGTATGTGTGGATCACCTTGCATATATCCTATTGAATAAAGATGAACAAGTGATGAGATTGATGAAACCACAACACACATTGTAATTGAAATTGAATCAAAGTAAAAAGCCCAATCTGCATGAGCACCTATAACGTTCATCCATGGTGACAGATAAATTGTTATTGGTCCTAAATTATTTAAGAGAACAATTTCATAAAATCCATATAATGATAATATTGCTGAGATAATTATACTTAAACTTGTTATTATTTGTGAACCCCTAACACCTAATTTTCTACCAATAACTCCAACAGTTAAAAAAGCAAATAAGGGTAAAGTAATTATAGTTAAATACATAATTGAAAAAATACGGAGTATTTTGGACGATATTGTCCTTTCCTCAATACCAAGAACACCCGTCTGGGGGCCCGGGACATCAAAGAGGGTATCCCAGACCGCAATCCCCTGAGAGTCTATTGAAATGCATACCCTTATATGGGGGCCACACTTAGTATGACCGCCCTTCAAATCAACGTCAAAAATACGTGTAAATGCGTTCTAATGATCACGTGTATCGTGTGAGGTCATATTAGGGGTTTGGACAAGGCCCGGGACGGGCCTCGTCTCTTTCATATTTTATAATTAATAGCGAAGCTCCAGAAGTCCTAAATAGAAAGAAGGAGAAGAAGTCATATATATGACTCCTCCCTCTCCTCATCAAGATATCTATGATATCTGGGACTCCTCGGGCCCACCCCTGCGGGGTGGCGCGACCCAAGAATCAAAGATGAAAATATAAAATACATGAGCTCGGTAACGAGCTTATGTTGGCACCGCGCTTCGCGCGGTTCCGATATTGATCCAAGCCCGCTACGCGGGCTTCGATTCTTCGGTGTTTATTGGAGGGGGATCATGACCCCCAAACCATAGTAATAGCTTGTACTATGATAATTGAGCGTCAACCCACGCAACATATCGATCGAGTGACACTGCTTCGATTGCGATAGGCATAACAGTTATGTTAGCGTAAAAGCTCTTTATCCTTTACTTCAACTAGTTTCCTAGTTGCTCAGACTATGTCATCAACTTAAAACTAAATATGTAATAAGTTGTCGGGCACTCGTGTCCGGTTTATTGTTAGTGCTACTCACCGATTAGTCGTTGAACGTTCTTATATCTATTCCCCGCGATCCTTAGATAGCCGGAAACCCCCCAGAAGGGTTGAGCACTGATATAAGCTTCGCTGCAAGTTAACATAGGAGACAATACTCCCTTAGCCTTCTTGACAATTCACCCGATTCAGACCTGTTATGGTCTGGGAATCTTAAAGACTCCTTCTACAAGACCTCGCGGAAACACAAGTTGGTTTGAAGTACAGACTTCTCTTGAGGGACTATTTGGTTAATCCGTGATTTGCACCGCAAAGTTCGCTACATTGCCCATAATACACACCTTCTCGGTCAATTAAGAATGATGCCTGATTAATTCGCCCAGGAATTGCATCAATTTTGATACCTAATGAAGGAACTGCGAATGAATGGATAACATCAGCTGCCGTAACTACGATTCTAACTCTAGTATCTACAGGTACAACCACTCTGTTATCAACTTCTAATAATCTGAACTGACCCATTTCTAATTCATCAGTCGGCACCATAAAGCTGTCGAAAGAGATGTCTTCATTGTAATCTCCGTAATTGTAGCCCCAGTACCATTGATATCCGATAGCTTTAACTGTTACTGCCGGATCTACAACTGAGTCCATAAGATACAATAATTTGAATGATGGGAATGCAATAGCAACTAAAATTAAAGCAGGTGTAATAGTCCAGATAATTTCAACTAATGTACCATGGTGACTATATTTGTACACGTGTTTATCAGAATTACCATAACTATCAAGCATTACTGATGTTTGAATCCAAGTAACACCGATAATAACAATAATTAAGTAGAAAATAATATTGTCATGTAAGTCCACAATACCATAAAATGTTGTTGTTGCACCATCTTGGAATCCTATTTGCCAAGGTTGAGGGTGATCATTGTAAATAAAGTTTAATAATTTCATTTATTTGTCTCTAAAAGGTCTAAGACCTGTTGATCGACGTTACTTGGGCCCCCCCAGCATTCGCTGAGGGGGTAGAGATCAGCGCCGTAGACCGGTGCTCTTAAGGAACAGTCTCAATAAAGACTGGATGACAAGATTTAAACAGACCCGGACGATGTCCTTTGAGGAGGGGGGGGTATGAGTGATTTACACTGACCCCGTAATCCAAAGAGAATTGTCACAACCGATTTGGTCAAACGATTAGGCAATTCTACGTTGCTCCCCCAAATTATACGTTGCTCCCCCAATAGTACACAGACACGTATAAGAATAACCAGATTACGTCAACTACGTGCCAATACCATATTGCAGCCTCATAACCAAGATGATGACCTGATGTTAAATGGTAACTAAGGATTCGGTTCAATGAAACCGTCAAGAAGATCGTACCGATCATAACATGAAGCCCGTGGAAACCTGTGGCTACGAAGAACGTAGATCCGTAAACTGAATCCGCAATAGTGAATGGTGCGTTAACATATTCTACCCATTGTAACCCTAAGAACATCCATGCTAAAAGGATAGTTAAGATTAAATAAAGTATTGTTGCACCTCTGTCTCCACTAATGATTTTTGCATGGCTAACAGTGATTGTACATCCACTTGTTAACAAGATGATAGTATTAAGTAAAGGTACTTCAAATGGATTTAATGGTTCAATACCAACTGGAGGCCATGTTGAACCTAATTCAACTGAAGGTGCTAAACTAGAGTGGAAGAAAGCCCAGAAAAGTGAGAAGAATAACAAGATTTCAGATACGATGAATAAAACTACGCCAAGCGTAATACCGTATTTTACCGTCTTAGTATGATGTCCTTGGTAAGTTGCCTCACGAATCACATCCCGCCACCATAACAGCATACTAGCTAATACTAAGATTAATCCTAAAGGAAGTCCTATGTCTCCTGCGGCAAATCCATGAAATTTCATAACCCCACCTAATGTAAGTATTAAACATGCTACTGAAGCTCCTAATGGCCAAGGTGAAGGTTCAACTAAATGATAAGGATGTACTTGAAATGATTTGAATTGATTAATTAATTTTTTTGTCATTGTTGTCAATAATTTTTTTTTGGGACCTAAGTCCCTCTTATTTTTCTTGTTCGCCCCGGGGGGCTGAAGGCCCCGCCGGGAGAGTTGGACGGACGAAAAACATGGGTGTCTCGAGACCCCCCTCTTGAGGTGGTCATCGATTCCCTAGACAGACTTGATCTTTAGTCTCTACATCTATGAAGAAGATTTTCTAAATGACCAATTACTGGGATAATTACTAAGAAATACATGAAATAATATGCAGTACAGATTCTACTTAACGTAATAAATGGCTCTTCTGCATGTTGTCCCCCACAATACATAAGAAGGAAGAAGTTAACCACGAATAACCAGAAGAAGAATTTCATAACTGGTCTAAATCCTGCTCCTCTTACTTTTGAAGTTTCTAACCATGGTAATGCAAGTAATATTAATAATGCACCAAACATTCCTATTACACCACCTAATTTTGATGGTATAGCTCTTAATATGGCATAGAACGGTAAAAAGTACCACTCAGGCACGATAGATACAGGCGTAACTAACGGATTTGCAGGGATGTAGTTGTCGGGATGCTTAAAAGGACTATACCTTCTTTCTATTTCTAAATAATGTAAATAAATGATCAATTTTTGATTTATAAGGACTTTTACTAAGATGGTAACCTAACTCTACATAATGTAACAACTGTTTAAATGTGATTATATCTACATATTTAACTGTCAATAAAGGAAACTTAGCAAAATAATCCAATAAAATATGGTGAGAAGCTCGAACCTCCCTCCGGGAGGTTGGGGCTCAAGAAAAGCCCGCCCTTTGGGCGGGCTTTTCCTTCAGCTCTTTTAGTGATGGCGTAGTTGTACCCATCCCAGCTTTTATCATAATATATGTTACCACAACCAAACCCAGTGCAAATTTGTTCCAAAATATCTTTGTGTTTTTGACTAACACTTAATGTTAAAGTGTACTTGTTTCTAACAGATATATATCCTTCGGCATCGAAGAATCCACTAAACCAAGCATTATCTATAGAGAAAGTATTATCTGTAATTGGCACAATATCAAGAGCACCACACATTTTAATAAGTTGGTCGTGTTTACCAGGAGTTAACAACTTACCATTTATTAAGCTAATTATAAGGATACATCCTGCCTTATCTCTTACCCTGAATCGATAAGCGAAAACCCCCAACGGGGGTTTTGGCAAAGAGCCCCTCGCTTCGCGAGGGGCTCTCTCGCTTTAGTGTTTTCTCTTTTAGAAACAGAACCTACACCAAGGATATATTGAATTTTGTGAAGAGTTTTTACGTCTTCTTCATGCAAAGTAATTTCAATTTCAGGTTGACCAGTACTTGATACATACATTGACCCATCACCGTCTATAAGACCTGCTAACCAATGACCAAATTGATCAAAATCATTATCATAGAAAGTAGCACATGTAGTCTCGGAGGAGCTATATTTTATTGTATCAGTAATATCATCCTCATTACTTTGCCCATCTGAGGCACTTAATATATTTCCTGCAGGTTTTCTATGTCTTATGGTTTTTACTAAAGAAGGGAACTTAGGAGGAACTATATACTCAACCTCTAAAACAACAAGACAGGTTAAAGAGATGAAAATAATTTGAAAAAATTCAAAGCTATATAAAAATTTTAAAATATCTTCAAAATAAGTACCAGAATTTGTTCCAATTACTATTTTAGTACATAAAGACAATAACAAGAAGTCCCAGCATACAGTGCTAAAATATAAAATAATTTCGCAACTATTACGAGCCATCCAATGACCCATTAAATTTGGCTGATAGAATACGAATCCAAAGAAGATAAGGAAGAATACAAAGAATCCTACTAAATCTTTATATGTGAAGTATGGGTGGAAGGGGAGTCTATCAACTTTTGATGAGATACCTAATGGGTTATTTGACCCGTGTTCGTGGAGCCGAGATTATACTTAAAGTCCTAATTTATACATCATAGAAGCATGCATATGCGGTACTAAGAAAGGTCTAATTTTATCTACATCACCTTTAGGGATATAGATTACATATTGCCCCTTACTTTTAACTTTAAGTTGAAGTGTAGGATTAATGCCAAAATTATCCACCATAGCTTTTTGTAAAAGAAGAACTTCTCTGTGAGTATAACTATCAGTAGAAAGTCGAATACCTCCGTTAGCCATATAGTGGCCATCATCCATAATCCAGAATGCTAAAGAAACAAAAGTTAATAATTCACCAATGATTTCAGGAATTACTTTCTTTCCATTCTTGTAAAATAAATCATAATAATAATTGAAACATGGCAATGCCATAGTTGCGAATGAGACAGAGATTCTAGGTAAGTTTCTAGGTGTACTCCAACTTCCTAAAACTGAATAAGAAATTCCTTGTTTAACGTAAACAATAAATAAATTGTAAAGATATGATAGATATGCATGGTTAAGAAAACCTTGTCTAAATTGAAGTCGAAACCCCGGAGGGGTTTGGACAAGGACCCGCCCTCCGGGCGGGCCTCGTCTTGCATTTGCAGTAGGCGAATGTCGTCTCATATACAAATCACCTAAAATTAATCCTACTAACACTTCCTTTAAATAAGGAGTTAACTTAAATTGAGCTCTCTCAAATTGAGTTAATCTAGTCTTAGTCGTATATGCTCTATTAGACGAAAAATATCCTGATAAATTATGGAACTTTATTATCGTATCATTCGTCAATATTAATTGACTTAGGGACTATATCATCAATAAAATTGTCTTGCGTGTAGTCTCTGAGGAACTGATGTAATCATTTCCTGCTGATTATTCACAAATAAGGTGTCAGTGACCCTCTTATATTAAAGCTTTTAACTAAATAAATCCAATAAAAATTAAATTATCAAACTATATATTTAGTACTTTAATATTTAGAATATTCCAGCATATAGCAAGATGCAGGGTAATATTTTTTAATACCCAGGCCCTCCACAGAAAGCGATAAGGTGCACAACTACTAACGCAGCTAAGATAAATGGTAATAAATAGTGTAAACTGAAGAATCGGTTTAATGTTGCATTATCTACGCTGAATCCACCCCAAACAACAATTATGTTATCGAGAAATCGTTTAAATTTCTCTTCAGACAGTCACCTGCCTGTTCAGACTATGTCATCAACCATAATTATGGTTGTCGGGCGCTCGTGGGTGGATTATTGTTGGTTGTACTCACCACCTAGTGTCCGGTTTATTGTTAGTGCTACTCACCGATTAGTCGTTGAACGTTCTTATATCTATTAAGCACTGATATAAGCTTCGCTGCAAGTCATCTCCATTGTAGGAGGTCTCCTTGACAATTCACCCGATTTTCATGAGAATATTACTATTCTCCGGAACTTGTTAAACAAATTCAACTAACGCAGTACCAATGTAAGGTATTGCTGATAATAAGTTAGTAATTACAGTTGCCATATTTCAAGAATAAGAACATTTCTTTAAGTGGCCCATCATGGATGAGTTGAAAGAAATCCTTCTGCCATATTCTTATGTACCCAAGAATCTCAGGATTCTTCTAGGCCTTGTCAACAATTTAAAGACGGAATATCCTATAGATTGTTGGAAATACCGACTGTACATTAAGCAGCATTACAGCCACCCATTAGTGTCCCAGTCTGTAGCGAAGTTGTATACCTCCGACGGTCTAGAAATAGAAGAAATCTCGTTAACCGTTTTCACTAATGTAGCAAGAGGAAAATAAGTGCCTCTGGCAAGGATGCCCCACCGTAATTGAGCAAAATAACTCAAATGCCATAAAGGCGTCCTAACGGGAATAGTTTTTTTTATACAAATTACACTATATTTACGGTGAACTATAATTGAATTAATTGTACTACATATACCCATTAAATTTGTAATACATAGAAGGATGTGTGTGTGGCTTACAAATATCAGCAATTAACTGCATTGATTCCGCCTTGATATAAATACAATATTGACCCGGATACCCTGCGCTCATTGGGGTAGCTTTAATATTGTACAATCGATCTAACACATCACATAAAAATTGAATGTCAGAAAGAGTAAAAGAGTTAGTGGCGATTTTCATTGTAGTAGAAACTGCGCCTCCATCATCTTGTATCCAAATTGCAAGAGCCAAAGGTGTTAAGTAAAGCTCAATACATTTTGGAACAATCTTTACTCCATTGACATAAAAAACGCTATGAATCCATGTAAAACTAGTAAAGGACCAGGTTTTAAACCTAGACAGGAATCTTGTTTTACCTGATGAACCAGGTCTACTAGCTACTTCAGGTACATCGGGATTACAATAACCTAAATCTGCTATTTTACGATGAAGCCATAAAAGATATTCTCTATGCGAAGATTCTTGTTGAAAACATATTCTTGTAGCACCATTCCTTAATTCAGCAAAGGCATCGCCCAATAAACTACCAAATATAATACTAAGAATATCTTGACAATGAGGACCTACTCGCTTAATAGCTCTTGTATGACTCTTATTAAAGGGTAATATAGGCAAACAAGAAGAATCTAATACACTAAAATCCAACCATATAGGGCAACTAAAATCACCCCAAAAACTCATTTGCAAGCATAAACACGATACCAGAGCATAAATACTGCTTTATCTGATATCTTAATTACTAAGGGAGTATCCCTGTTCTTATTAGTAATTAGCCATGTACCTTAAAGGCCTTGTGGACCGACATATGTCAGCCTATGCTTCGACTGTACATTAAGCACCATTTCAGGTACCCACTAGAGAACCAGTCGGTAGCGATTGTATAAACCGACGGTTTTAATATCCAAGAACAATATCGTTAACCGTTTTCACTAGTGTCGCTCAAAATTATCTACACCTGTATAACCCGGTGTCGTTTACTTTTTCTTTTAAGATTGCAGTAAAGATAATTGAACTATGTTTATTGATCTACTAATCTTAATCCTTAGCGGGGCCCCGGTCCGAAGGACCGGAACACGCATCGCCCCTGCGGGGCGACGCTATTTTATAAAGCATGTCCGGGTGCATGTGAGGCTTAACTTGTGGCCGTAAAATATCCATAGATGCATTATCAATATAAAGTAAATAATAAATACTTTTGTTGCCCTTACCACCCTTTTTCACATGAATAGAATAACAAATGCCATATCTATCAGCTAACTGATCACCTAAATATCGAACATCTTCTTGAGAAAAACTGTTCGTATGTAATAACAATCCGCCGTTATTCGCCCGGCTGCCATCATCCATAATCCATATTGCAATAGCCAAGGGTGTAAGGTATTTCTTAATATTTTTAGGTACAATCTTAATCCTATTCACATAAAACATATCATAAATCCAATTGAAAGATGCTAAAGTATACGTACTGAATTTAAGATACCAATACGTCTCCCCGGTGTCCTTATTAAGTAACGGTTTGGGGTCTGGAGCTAATGAATTACATAAGCCACGTTTAGCAAAGAATTCATGCAACCAATACAAATAACTTTTATGCACAACAGCACTTTGTTTAAAAGTAAACCGTACATTACCAGACCGTGACTCCGCATGACAGTCACCTAATAAAGAACCAATAATAACACTAATCAAATCATCATCAGAACCATAATCATACCCGGGGATTTCTTTTCTAGAAGTTCGACTCCGTTTAACAGGAGAAGAAGGTACGGTAGCAAGATGTAAGACTGCAGATTCAAATAAACATATTGGGCCATCTGTAATAATTTGACCCCAAGGTAATACGTAACCAAGGAAAGCTGTAGCCATCATAAGGATGTAGATAACTACTCCTACTGACCATAATAATACTCTTGGTTTTGTATATGAGTTGAAGTATAATCCTCTTGCCATATGAATATAAACACATATGAAGAAGAATGAAGCACCGTTAGCATGTGCATATCTTATTAACCAACCATAGAATACATCTCTCATGATCGAAGAATCGACAAGCTATCACTTGTCTCCGGACTATGTCACCATTCTATAAGAACGTTCCACATATAGTCTCTGAAGATCCCGGTGAAGATACCCACTGGTTTCCTGCTGATTGTCCATTGGAAGCACCTCTCTGGTGCTTCGGTCCGATGCGGCCATTTCGGTAAAGGTTTTAACCTGTAACATCAGTCCATAAAGGGACCTACAGGTACTTTAATCTTTAGGAGTTTCCAGCATATAGTGGAATTTAATGAACACATCATTTGAGAAGCAACCTCACGAAGTGAGGTGGCGGGACCCGGGGGGGGTCCCTTTTATATATGTTCAACACTAACAAACGCAAGTGATGTTGATGGTGCATAATGCATTGCCAAAGTTACACCAGTAACTATTTGAATTACTAAACATAATCCTAATAATGAACCAAAATTCCATAAATAAGTAATATTTGATGGTAATGGCGAATCAATTAAAAAACTATTAGCTAAACTTAAAACTGGATGACTTTTCAAGAATCTCATGATTCTTCACTTTTCTTTTTAGGCTTTCAATGATACCTAGCTACAATCTCGGGACCCGCGATCATCGCCCCCAGGGGGACTCTCTGAGTCTCGTCTCGCGAGACTCAATGTATTGTCTATATTATGGGAGGGTGTATATACCGGAGGAATGAAATGAGGAGTCCTATTTACCCCCAAAGAGGAGCTAAACCCCCCCTTGGGGGGGGTTTGGCAAGGGCCCTGCGGGCCCTCGCTAAACCCCCCAAAAAAATATCATTTTTTGGGGGTTTTGGCCAAGTTCCCCCCCTGCCCTCACCCGCGCGCCTCCGGGGGGCCTCTTCGCTAAACCCCCCTCCGGGGGGTTTTCGCTCGTTACCGAGCTCATGTACCTGAAGGTGACCTCAGGTCGCCTGACAAGAGCCGGAGTCTCTTCTTTCATGGGGGTCCACTACCAAGGACTTTTACCAATAAGATTGTTTAAGACTTGATAATATCTATTCTTATTTTATAATTAACCAACGTATCAAAGATACGTTCTTTTATTCCACATGGAGTCGAAACCCCGAAAAAAAATGAAGTCCCCCCTCATCTGAGGGGTTTGGACAAGGCCCGGGGCGGGCCTCGTCTCTTATGGAATATGATTCTATGATGTAGGGTACAATTTAGATTAATTTAGACCCTGATAATACTTATAGGACAATCAACATACCAAGGATAAATAACTATTAGTATCATTCAGCCGACCCTCTCGGGTTATCATACTTATGACCTATTTCGCTATAGTCTCTAGCGTGTTTTAAAGAAGTTTCAAGATCAACTTCGAGTTTTAGATGCTTTCAACTCTTATTTTTTATGAACGTGGCTACCCTGCGATGAGAACGCATATTCTGCGTGAGTCAACAGGTACACTAGAGGTTCACACAATCCATTCCTTGCGTACTAGGATTCTATTCTTGTCACTTCCTTCTTCCCATTAGTAGATAGAGTCCGAACTGATTTACATCGTTCTAAACCCAGCTCACGTCAAAACTTTGAACAACCAAGACTCTGAAAGAGTATATAAATCATTACAAAGTTTTTGGACTATATTTTCATCTTATTTATTCAGTTCATGAATGAACTCTGAGTTCCACATATAGTCTCTGAGGAACCTGAATAGTATTGAACGTGCTTGAGCACGTTCTTCAGTTTCCTGCTGATTGTCCACATGCCAACGGCAAAACAAAAGATTTTAACGATATAATAAACATATCGTACTTTTATTTATTCATGGAGTTTCCAGCATATAGTGGAATTTTTAAGAAATAGCCCCAGAAGGGGGGAGAATAGCCGAAGGCCATTCAATAATTTCTGCGGCACGTATACTTCTACCGCTTTAATGGACGAACAGTCCAACCCTTGGGAGCTTCTTCACCCCCAGGATGCGATGAGCCGACCAAATATGTTATCGATCAGGAATTTAACCCAATCTTCATGTATTTTCATACATGTTCAGACTATGTCATCAACTTAAAACGGATAATGTAATAAGTTGTCGGGCGCTCGTGGGTGGATTATTGTTTGCACTACTCACCACCTAGTCGTTGAACGTTCTTATTTCAAACCAGAGTACTACGTACTTTAGTATGCAAAAATAAGCTTCGCTGCAAGTTAACATAGATAATCAATATAATTTATGTACATCAAGACCTTTAGGTCCTCATGAGAAGAAGAATTATATAACTATCCTTAGTCTTCTTGACAATTCACCCAATTTTCATCAAAATCTCACGATTTTTGCCGAGCTTCATTTCATCGAGGTGCCAAACCATTCCGTCGATAGGAACTCTAAAGAATGATCAGCCTGTTCAGTTATGTTATTGGATGAGTATTTAAACCCCTCCCAAATAGTTTCCTATTTGCTCAGACTATGTCATCAACCATATATATGGTTGTCGGGCGCTCGTGGGTGGATTATTGTTGGTTGTACTCACCACCTAGTCGTTGAACGTTCTTGCTCCAAATGAGATCCGAAAATCATCATCAAACCGAAACAAGCTTCGCTGCAAATTGGCGTAGGGATCTCGATTCTCCCCTTAGCGTCTTTGACAATTCACCCGATTCAACTCAAAACGAGTTGGGAATCATAGATGACGTCTCACTGAGACGTTCTCACCCCCCCCTTCCGGGGGCGATTCCTTTAACAAGACCTTCCGATCTTGTGGGACCGCAGTTAATCCCTAGAGTAGCTTTTATCCGTTGAGCCCAAACCTTTCCATAAAGAATTTGGGGATCACTATGACCGAGTTACCTCCCTGTTCGACGAGTAATAGTCTTACAGTCAAGCATATTTATGCCATTGCACAATTTAAACCCGATTACAGGAATCGGGTGAAAGGATATGACCTTTCTTCAAGTCAATTACAGAGTGACTTCAATTATACCTTTGTACTCCTTCGTTACTATTTAGCAGGAAACCTCCCCAGTTAAACTGTCACTTAAACTTAAAGGAACATAATTTCCGTATTATCGGTGAATGAAGAAAAAGACCAAGTTTTACATTCAGTTCACCAACGAAACAAAGTTTAATTCCAGTAAAGCTTCATAGGGTCTGTTCCGATAGGTAGGCTCTCTCAAGCTTTCCCCCGGTAAGAACCGTACGTGCAACTTTCATCGCATACGGCTCAAGCACTTATGTTCTCAATTTTTAAACTTTAAAAATTAAAACGAAAACCCCCCCCTTCGGGGGGGTTTTGGCAAAGTCCCCCGAGCTGCGCTCGGGGTTCTTCACTTTTTTTTGAAAAGTTTAAGGCATTTGAACCCCCTAATTAGGGTATTAGCACCAAGTATAAGTCAGCAATCTTTCGATTTAGGCATGATACCCTATCCACAAAATTACATTGTGGCATTTGCTTTTTATACTATCCTTTACCCACTTATCGATAGAGATAATTGCTCATCTCCCTGAGAAAGGAATAAGATCCTGTCACAGATAATTGGGCTTACCCAGTTTTATAAAATGCACTTTTATGATCTCCTTAGGATCTCACTATACGTAGAATGACAAAAAGTCTACCGAATTAAGTACGAGAACACTCAATCCTAGTCATTATTGAAAGGTGTCAATTCAATTTCCTTTCATAGCTGCTACGCTTCAAACGTGAGTTCACTTTCGTTATCCATAGAGATCTAGTTCTACAGAGAAATAATACTTGAATTACATTATTTTCTGGTTTTAAAGACAGGCTTTATACAAAATCGTTACCAATAATGCATACTGTCTTGAACTCAGGAGATAGACATCCAGGCGGGGTTTCACCGCATTACATTTTATAACGGCCCCCCCGGAGGGGGGTCGGTCCCGTTGGGGCCCCACTTTGCTGGTCGCACTCTCGTCTGGCTAATGGTAATCCGCATCTGCACGGATAATTCAATTTCACTGGGTCCATCTTGTAGAAAGTAGAGGGATCATTACGCCATTCATGCAGGACTACAATTATTAGCCTAGGAATTTCGCTACCTTAGGACCCTTATGGTTAAGGCCGTCGTTTACAAGAGGTTATGAGAAAAAAATCGAAAAAGGAACGCCCCGAAGGGGCGGACTTTTTGGATCAAGTCCCCCGGCCCTTCGGGCCGGGGTCCTTCATCTCTTTCTTTCATCTTTCACTTACTTGCACCGGACAGACTTCAGAGCCAATACTAACCCTTACGGGGTTGCTGACTCCTGTGTTTTTAGTAAACAGTTGCCCCTCTCTATTTTTTTAGAAGAAATCGAAACCCCAACGGGGTTTGGACAAGATACGAAGTATCTTCTCTTTCAATGACCAATGTCACTTTCATTCTTCTCCTCCTTCTCCCGAAGTTACAGAGTCATTTTGCCTAGTTCCTTCAAGATGGTTCTCCCATTCCCCTTCACTGTTTACCAGCTCATTCTCCAGCGTTGGAAGGTACGGTTATAAATCAGAACGAAATCAGATTCGTTCCTCTTCATCGTCAAACACAGTTGTGTCTCGACTTAGAAACCGATTATTTTTTACCCTTGAATTTTAGGGGAAGGATTTTTTTTCCTTTTTAGTTACTCATGTCAGCATTCTCTCTTCAAATCCATTCCAGAAAAACTCTCGTTTTCCCTTCACTCCATCAATTGAATGTACCGCTACCCAAACATAATGATAAGTCACGTTACCATGTCTCACATCATGCTTGCCAAAGTTTCGGTTGATTACTTAAAGGGGCAGAGCCACCAAAGGTATACCCCCAACTCTTTTCAATTCGGTTACTGAGGCCGATAAGAGTCTGACCCGATACATTTTCCCGAGAAACAAAATCATATATGAGAACCCTGATGGGTTTCTTTCTCGATCATTGAGCTGTAACGCTTTCTCTAATTGATGGCTGCTTCCAAGCCCACAAAGTGATTGTCTCGACTCATGATAGTAAAACCATCATTTCCCTCTACCCACATGAAGATATATATCTATGTGATTTTTTTCGGGCTTGTCGCTTTGTTTTCGGTTAATTTCACTTAGTAATCATTTGAGACCTTAACTTTTGGTCTGGGCTGTTTCCCTTTTGATTAACTACCTTATCACAGATAATCTGACTACTAAACCTAAAAATGTAAACCCCCCCGGAGGGGGGTCTCAGGACTCATATGAAGTCAACGATATTTCCAGTTTAGAATTTTCTTCCAGTGCTGTACCCTCGTTTGTAGGTTTAGCGTTCTACTTCAATAGTTTTCGCGGTATACCAGCTATTTCCAAGTTCGATTCGCATTTCACGGCTATCCAAAGCTCATCGGAGAGCATTACTACGATCACCCGTTCGGTCTTACACCTGGCCATGGATAGATCACTTGGTTTCGGGTCTAATTTCTGGAACTTCACAGAACACCCAGATCATCAATCACACTGAGTGCAAAATTATGTATAGGGGTAAGACTAAGTCTCACTTTGTTCTTTTGTTTTCACTTAGATCACCAACGTACCAAAGATACGTTCTTTTGTTCTCTTGCTCCAAAAATTAACTTGCTGACCCATTATGCAAAAGGTACGTCTTCACCATAATCTTGGCTCAAACTGCTTTTAGACTTAACTGATTCAGGATCTATTTCACCCCTCCGGCATTGATATTCGAAGCCTCGGAAGGCTTCGTTCTCTTAGAGGTACTTTTCAACTTTCCCTCACGGTACTCTTCACTATCGTTCATTCTATCATATTTAATTTATTAGAGGATGGTACCCCTTTCTTCTGAACAAAATTCGTTCTACTCCATAAGTGGTCTACTACTGAAATTTACAGGACTTTCACCTTCTTTGGCCACCCATTCCATAAACACACTGCCTGAAAATGGTAGAATCGAAGATCCAAACCATCTCCTTTATCATGGGTAAGTGTGTGATGTTCAATTTCAGACATGCCCCAAGACCCGGTACGGGGTCTTTGAAAAAATCGAAACATCGATAAGATATTTCGGATCAAAACATGAATGTTTTCATTTACTTTCGCTCGCCACTACTCGTTAAAATCTCGGTTGATTTCTTTTCCTCCTGTTACTAAGATGTTTCAATTCACAGGGTTAATAAAAATAGACAGGACTCCATAAGAATTCTCCGTCTTTGGTTTTCACCTTTGGAATCGAACAACATACTATCATTCTTTTAGCCTCATTCGTGCTTCCAATTATAGAATGACTAGTCATCCTCAATTAGTCCTTTACTCCTTGGTATGTTATTAGATATCATTGAATCTAATTCTATTTTTTCTATATTTTAACCAGAATTTAATACTTATTTATATAGAATTC